TTTTTCTCTCTTTGAATGAGACTTTTTTTTGCCATAATTAATTAAGTTAGTTTATATCCAGGAATAAAAATATAGATAAAATACGTGGATTTTGATTTTTCCTTCTTTTTATGCAGATAGATTAGATAATATCTATATCTCCTCAAATCGAAAAGAATTAACCAAATTTGCCCGATGTAGAGGCGATTAAGAAAGCTGCATAGGTGAATATATAACCTACGGAAAAATGAGCTAATCCAACTAATCGTGCTTGAACAATGGAAAGAGCTACCGGCTTGTCTCTCCATCGAACTAAATTAGCCAAAGGTGTGCGTTCATGGGCCCATGCGAGAGTTTCAATCAGTTCTTGCCAATATCCACGCCAGGAAATAAGAAACATAAATCCAGTAGCCCAAACAAGATGTCCTAATAAGAACATCCACGCCCAGACAGATAAACTGTTCATACCAAAAGGATTGTATCCATTAATAAGTTGTGAAGAGTTTAACCAGAGATAATCTCTTAACCATCCCATTAAATAAGTGGACGACTCATTAAATTGAGCTACATTCCCCTGCCATAAAGTGATATGCTTCCAATGCCAATAGAAAGTAACCCATCCAATGGTATTCAACATCCAGAAAACTGCCAAATAAAAAGAATCCCAGGCCGAAATATCGCAAGTACCACCCCGTCCCGGACCATCGCAAGGAAAACTATAACCAAAATCTTTCTTATCAGGCATTAGCTTGGAACCACGCGCATCTAAAGCGCCTTTTACTAAAATCAATGTAGTTGTATGCAAACCTAGAGCAATAGCATGATGAACCAAAAAGTCTCCAGGACCAATTGTCAAGAACAGTGAATTTTTATTATCGTTAATAGCATTCAACCAACCGGGTAACCATATGCTTTTACCAGCATTGAATGCTGGATCATTTGCTGAAGATAAGAGTACATCAAAACCATATAAGGCCTTACCATGAGCAGATTGTATCCACTGAGCAAATATAGGCTCGATCAATATTTGTTTTTCTGGAGTACCAAAAGCAAGCATAACATCGTTATGAACATAAAGTCCCAAGGTATGAAAACCTAGAAATAAACTAGCCCAACTCAAATGAGATATTATAGCTTCCTTATGTTCCAACATTCTTGCCAATACATTATCCTTATTCTGTTCTGGATTATAATCTCTAATAAGGAATATAGCTCCATGAGCAAACGCTCCTGTCATAATGAATCCGGCAATGTATTGATGATGAGTATACAATGCAGCTTGGGTAGTGAAGTCTTGTGCTATGAATGCATAAGCGGGTAAAGAATACATGTGCTGAGCTACCAAGGAAGTGATAACCCCCAAAGAAGCTAGAGCGAGACCTAATTGAAAGTGAAGAGAATTATTTATTGTGTTATAAAGACCCTTATGTCCGCGGCCTAATAGGCCTCCGGGAGGAATATGTGCTTCTAAAATATCTTTTATACTGTGACCAATCCCAAAGTTAGTTCTATACATATGACCAGCAATAAAAAAGACAAATGCAATAGCTAAATGATGATGAGCAATATCAGTTAGCCATAAACTTTGAGTTTGTGGATGGAATCCTCCGAGAAGAGTTAAAATAGCAGTTCCCGACCCTTGAGAAGTGCCAAATAAATGATTACTGGAATCAGGATTTTGAGCATAAAGATTCCACTGACCTGTAAAAAGTGGTTCTAACCCTTGGGGATACGGTAATACATTCAAGAAATTATCCCATCTTATGTGCTCCCCCCTTGACTCAGGAATAGCGACATGGACTAAATGTCCCGTCCAAGCCAAAGAACTGACTCCGAAGAGCCCCGACAAATGATGATTGAGACGAGATTCGGCATTTTTAAACCATGAAACATTTGGTTTCCATTGAGGTTGTAAATGCAACCGACCCGCTATTAAAAAGATAGCAGAAAGAAATAGCAAGAAAAGAGCTCCGGTATAAAGCTCTTCATTAGTGCGTAAGCCAATTGTATACCACCACTGATAAACACCAGAATAAGCAATATTGACCGGACCGGGAGCGCCTCCTCGGGTAAAGGCTTCTACGGCCGGTTGACCAAAATGAGGATCCCAAATTGCATGAGCAATAGGTCTTACATGTAAGGGGTCGTGGACCCATGCTTCGAAATTGCCTTGCCAAGCCACGTGAAACAAATTACCAGAGGTCCACAAAAAGATTATGGCTAACTGACCAAAGTGAGAAGAAAAAATCTTTTGATAAAGGCGTTCTTCGGTAATATCATCATGACTCTCAAAGTCATGTGCAGTAGCAATACCAAACCAAATACGACGAGTAGTTGGGTCCTGGGCCAAGCCTTGGCTGAACTTTGGAAATCTTGATGCCATAATGTTCAAATCCTCCTAGCCATTATCCTACTGCAATAATTCTTGCTAGGAAGAACGCCCATGTTGTGGCTATTCCACCCAGAAGGTAATGAGCTACTCCTACAGCACGTCCTTGGACAATACTCAAGGCTCTGGGCTGGATAGCAGGAGCAACCTTTAATTTGTTATGGGCCCAAACAATAGATTCAATCAGTTCTTGCCAATACCCACGGCCACTGAATAGGAACATTAAACTAAAGGCCCAAACAAAATGAGCACCTAAGAAGAAAAGACCATATGCAGATAATGAAGAACCGTAAGATTGGATTACTTGAGAGGCTTGTGCCCATAGAAAGTCACGGAGCCACCCGTTAATTGTAACGGAACTTTGTGCAAAGTTTCCTCCCGTGATATGAGTTACCATTCCCTGATCACTGATACTACCCCAAACATCGGACTGCATTTTCCAGCTGAAATGGAATATTACTACCGAAATTGCATTGTACATCCAAAATAACCCTAGGAAGACATGATCCCAGGCAGATACTTGACATGTTCCTCCTCTACCAGGCCCATCGCAAGGAAAACGAAAACCAAGATTCACTTTATCAGGTATTAAACGAGAGCTACGGGCAAATAAAACACCTTTAAGTAGTATTAATACAGTCACATGGATAGTAAATGCATGAATATGGTGCACTAAAAAATCTGCAGTTCCTAATGGAATAGGTAACAAAGCCACTTTGGCACCTACTGCTACCAAATCACCACCTCCCCAGGTTAAACTGGTGCTTGCTGTTGCATCAGGAGCTGTCAAACTAGGTGCTGAGGCATGAGTGTTTTGTATCCATTGAGCAAAGATAGGTTGTAATTGTATAGCAGTATCTGAAAACATATCTTGAGGACGTCCTAAAGCACTCATAGTATCATTATGAATATATAGACCAAAACTATGGAAGCCTAAGAATATACATGCCCAGTTGAGGTGTGATACAATTGCATCACGATGTCTCAGAACACGATCTAAAAGATTGTTGTATTGAGTAGTCGGATCATAGTCTCTTACCATAAAAATAGCTGAATGTGCAGCAGCGCCAACTATTAGAAATCCACCAATCCACATGTGGTGCGTGAACAGAGAGAGTTGGGTACCATAGTCAATGGCTAGATATGGATAGGGGGGCATAGAATACATATGGTGAGCTACGACAATAGTTAAAGATCCTAACATAGCTAGGTTAAGAGCTAATTGAGCATGCCATGAGGTAGTTAAGATCTCGTAAAGACCTCTATGACCTTCCCCTGTAAATGGACCTTTATGAGCTTCCAAAATTTCCTTGAGGTTATGTCCAATACCCCAATTAGTCCTATACATATGACCAGCGATTATAAAAAGAATTGCAATAGCCAAATGGTGATGTGCAGTATCGGTCAGCCACAGACCCCCCGTTACCGGATTGAGTCCCCCACGAAAAGTCAAAAATTCGGAATATTCCGACCAATTCAGGGTGAAAAATGGGGTCAATCCCTCAGCAAAACTGGGATAAAGTTGAGCTAAAAGATCGCGATTTGAAATAAATTCATGAGGAAGTGGTATCTCTTTAGGGTCCACTCCAGCATCTAGGAGTTGGTTAATAGGTAAAGAAACGTGTACTTGGTGTCCTGCCCAAGATAGAGACCCGATTCCTAGTAACCCTGCTAAATGGTGGTTCAACATGGATTCTACATCTTGGAACCAAGCTAATTTTGGAGCAGCTTTGTGATAATGAAACCAACCAGCAAAAAGCATTAACGCTGCAAAGATCAATGCACCAATTGCGGTGCAGTAAAGTTGTAATTCACTAGTTATTCCGGATGCTCGCCAAATCTGGAAGAACCCAGAGGTTATTTGTATTCCTCGAAAACCTCCACCTACATCTCCATTCAAAATTTCTTGACCTACTATTGGCCAAACTACCTGAGCACTGGGTTTGATGTGAGTAGGATCACCCAGCCATGCTTCATAATTGGAGAAACGAGCGCCATGAAAGTACATCCCACTTAGCCAAATAAAGATGATAGCTAGTTGACCAAAATGAGCGCTAAATACTTTGCGAGAGATCTCTTCTAAATCATTGGTATGGCTATCAAAATCGTGAGCATCAGCATGTAGGTTCCAGATCCAAGTGGTAGTATTAGGTCCCTTAGCTAGTGTCTTTGAGAAATGACCAGGTTTAGCCCATTTTTCAAAAGATGTTTTAATAGGATCCCTCTCCACCACGATCTTTACTTCTGGTTCCGGTGAACGAATGATCATTGAGTTCTCCTATTTCCAGACGAGACATGAGAAAAAACCCGCCAACAGGAATTAATTGAACGATTAGATATATGTTTTCAACTCGTTCCTCTCTTTATTTCCTAGTTCAGGACTGGAGCGACTATGATACGGGAAGTCGATCTGAGGCAGGTGTTCAAACTTATTATGACATATTCCATAGGTGCTCAATGGACCGTCAAACGTCTTTCCCCTTTCCCACTGGGTGGGAAAAAGCATTTTTCGGTGTAATATCATCATTTTCATATCCAGATTTATTATACCCATATATCTGGGCCCATATGTCCCAGATCACATTTGGGAATCACAATAACTTTTAAATTATTCATGTTATGTATAAATTATTAATGGATCCTTAATAAATTATATCTACGAACGGGATTTACCCCTATTCAAGAGATCCCTTTCATTAACGATCCATAAAAGGTATTCTTTGTTATATTATCAATATATTTTTTATAAAATGACAACGCAATAAAAGGAACTAATTTGATCGAATAGTATGAGACATTTATTTATCCTGGATGGATAAAATATTTTATAATCCATACGATTTACCAGTATGGTAATAGAGAGATTATTATTCTCCAAAACGTCCCGTAATCTTTAACCAATTTTGTGCTTCGATATAATTGCTTGGAGCAAGCGCTATAGCTTGTTTCCAATACTCAGCAGCTTGATCAAACCAAGCCTCCGCAATTTCAGGATCTCCTTGTCGAATGGCCTGTTCTCCTCGGTCGGGATAGGTCAACTTGTAAAAGTTTTCTTCCCTTAGAACCGTACTTGAGAGTTTCCTACCTCATACGGCTCAATTAACTATTCTTTAGTCCTTTACTCAAACTATCGAAATAGGAGATAGTTCATTGTAAATAAGTTAAGGTTAACTGAAAAAACAGAAAGGGACATGAGTTTAAAACTTCACTATCGATAAATGATAAGGTTTTCTCTTTTCTCCCACCCCCAGAAAGATGAAGTATAGAAACAAAGAGATCTACTTCAGATTATCCGGATATAAGTCTTTTTAAAGGGTAACTATCTATGTTCTGTATAAAAATTTCGAATAGTACTTCCCGTCTGCAACTGGTAGTACTTCACATCTTTCTTTAGGATCCGATGCTACACCGTTGCTCAATAGCCTAATAAATCAATTCTATTACATAAGTTGATTCCTTATTTTTGTCAATGAGCAGATTTGATCGTATCAGCCCGAACTTTCAATAATTGATCTTTATGGTGCTTTCCCCATCAATTTAATTATTTTTTTATCCATGGAATATCCAGGCTCTATTTATCCGTTCATATTTGGGCTCCTATAAGGGATATTCTTTTTACTACAGCTGATAAAACCCGTTCCTTTGGACGGTGCATATGTAGAAAGCCTTTTCTTTTTTCTTTCTCCGTAGTTCTAAACGAATTCATTCTATAGTACAGATAGCCGCACGTAATGACAGATCAAGGCCGTATTATTCAGAGCTTGTGGTAAAGATGGGTTTCGTTCTAATGCCTGGAAATAATATTCCAAAGCCTTAGTATGTTCCCCATTACTCGTGTGGATAAGACCTATATTATATAGTATATAACTTCGATCATAAGGGTCGATTTCCGGTCGCATGGCTTCATAATAATTTTGTAAAGCTTCCGCATATTCCCCTTCGGATTGAGCTGACATCCGTTACGGTCGTTCATTCAATTGAAATGATCTCCGCTACAAAACCGTACATGAGATTTTCACCTCATACGGCTCCTCCTTTTTTTACAGAATAAGGGAAGTAATCCGTTGAATTGGAAAAATAGTCTTACCCCCTATTATGAATTAATAGGAGCTAGTGTATTTCTGATTAATCTCTAGCCATCCTTCTTGCAAAGATTCTTTTCTGAATACCAAGGATGTTAGCTTAGTACTACAAACAGAAGCTCTAACAATTTCTTTGTCCTTAACGCATTGTATTTTAAGGGGATTGTTTACTTCAACAATCTCCGATGGTTCTAGCGGTATCCGAAGTACAAACGAGATGGATGTTTGTTGTCCCAACCATTTTCACTATCCCTTTGTAAAAGGGTCATGTGTATGATAACGAAGCGTTTGTGTTGTCGATTCCCACACGTAGTGCTTTCTCCCCTATGCGTGCCTATCAGATAGGTTTGGCCATTAACACCTATTACATACATAGGTGTAACCTTTCGCTTGATACTAGAATCTCAGAAGATCAAAGCATCTAAGGCTGCATCAATCGGGGATACACGACAGAAAGAATTGTTATATTTCTAAAACTCACCTTCACTAAGCGTAAGTTTTCTTTGACTTAATATCCTGCCATTCCCTAAAACAGAAAAAGAAAAAAATAAAAAATCACACCATCTCTGTAATAGGTAAATGCCTCTTTTTCTCCTGAATCCATTGGGATTATTTGCAATAAAATATCCGCTACAATTGTGAAGGTCTTATCGATAAAATTGTCATTTCTCTGAGATCTAGGCATAGTCAATTAGATATTTTATAATTTCCTTCATTCCCCATACGGAAATGATCCCATGAACAAAATGATTTTCCAACGCACAATAGCATAATAAATTGATTTCCTTTTGATCGTAAAGAAATATGTCCACATTCTAATCCAATTGATTATTCCTAATAGAGAGGGAATATTCGAAAGAGATGTTACTGATGAACAATAAATGTTTAGAAATATTCTGATAACTCAATATACTCATTTGCTCGTGATCCGAACGAGCAAACGAGTAATTGAAAGAACCATTTCATAATGGAGAATGAAATAATCATTGTGTGTGCATACCCACATTAACATATAATCTATGGGTAGATATAAATCTTCATGATACAATTTGTACTATTAATCCTTGTCGAAGATTTATTTTATTTGTCTTTATGGAGGATTGAATAAGTACTTTTGCAAAAGAAAGTTATCGTATCTGAACAAAAATAATTTATAAAAACTATATACTAATCTAAAAAGGCTATAATTTGTAATTTTAATTATGTGGATTCAAACCCATAGGAAAGATGGCTGAGCGGTTCAAAGCGTAGCATTGGAACTGCTATGTAGGCTTTTGTTTACCGAGGGTTCGAATCCCTCTCTTTCCGTATATTCACCTTATTCTTGTTTTCTATCGTTTTATCAATCTATTGAATCCCATCCCAATAGGATGATCTCATCATCCCGCAACCCCGTTCTATTTCGTGATAGAGGAAATAAAATGAGGAAAACCCCCATCGGTATGGAAAAGTAAAAGAACATTAACGGGCAATCAATGTATTTATTGATAATAACATTGTAATATAACGTACATAGGGACAGATGTGCAGGAATCCTTTTCATTCTCAATTTAAACTCTACGAGAAAAATACTCTACGACTAACAATTCATTAATCTTCAAACTGATCCGTTTATTATCTATTATTTTTTTTACTAATCCAACATATTGTGACTTTTTTTTCAAAAGATTCAAATGGAATGGCACCCTCATTTTATTCTTCTGGGAAAGATTTATATTTTTATTAATGATATTTCTAGATCTTTGTTGATCTTTTATAGAAATTAAATCTTGGGGTTTGCAACGATAACTTGGTATATCTACTATCCGATCATTGACCAGGATATGTCTATGGTTGACTAATTGTCTGGCTCCAGGAATGGTAAGCGCCATACCCAATCGAAAAATAATGTTATCCAAACGCATTTCAAGTAATTGCAATAGGACCTGACTCGTTGAGCCCTTGGCTCTTCTAGCAATACGAACATATTGAAGTAATTGTCGCTCTGTAAGTCCGTAATTAAAACGTACTCTTTGTTTTTCTTTTAGACGAACAGGATATTTCGAAGAGTTGATAGGTTTATAATGTTTTTTCTTGACAAGTCGCTCCCCACTTCTGTTGGGTTTTTTCTTACTGAGTCCTGGTAAAGCTCTCAGACGATTTATTATTTTTAAACGAGGTCCGCGATAACGGGACATAAAAACTCCTTATTTCACGAAATGAAAAAAATAATGCTGGAAAGAGGAATAGTATAAACCGTACGAATACTGTAATTATTTTATATGCTGTAATTATTTTATATGGATAACGACATTTTTCAATTTTGTTTGGATTGGAGAGGTCCAAACAAAATATGTTCCAATTCATTCATCTCGTTTATAGTTTAAAGGGATTATACCATGACAAACCCAGTTGGACTTACGATAATAAAAGGAAGAGTCTTCTCCCTATTTCATAGATCCTAACGAAACATGGTTGATAATGGAAGGAATGAAAATAATTAGAAAAGAGCCAGCTATCGGGAACCGATGACCGTCGCATTACAAGATGCTCTAATCTCTGAGCTAAGCAGGCTCATATCAATGCAGGATGTAAACACATACTTCTTGGTATGAGATTCAGAGGTCTCTTTGGAATCGTAGCAATTATAGCGAATCGAATTGTAATATTGCAATTCAAATTACAATGGAACATTGTTTGAATTGCAATATTTTTATTAATATAAATATTGATTCACATCAAATAAGAATGGGGCGTGGCCAAGCGGTAAGGCAGCAGGTTTTGGTCCTGTTATTGCGAAGGTTCGAATCCTTTCGTCCCAGAAGAGACAAATAGTCTTTTTGAAAAAACAAAATAATTAGAAATCCAATTCTCATTGCATTTCTAATTTCTTTTAATTTCTCATATATTTAATAGACTATACTTGTAAAAAGTCAATATTATTTCAATAGGTATACAGGGATATTTTTGTGGTGTAGGATGCAAATTGAAATAAAAACTAATTTATGAAATTAGCCTATTGGATGTATGCTGGTCCTGCTCATATTGGAACCCTACGAGTAGCTAGTTCCTTCAAAAATGTTCATGCCATAATGCATGCTCCTCTAGGAGATGACTATTTTAATGTAATGCGTTCTATGTTAGAACGCGAAAGAGATTTTACTGCTGCAACTACTAGCATAGTAGATCGTCACGTACTAGCACGTGGATCTCAAGAAAGAGTTGTGGATAATATTCTCCGCAAATAAATAAGTAAGAATCAATCACTATCAATACACTAGTCCGAATCAAACAAAAGTGGATATAGATAATAATATTGCATAAAAAATTGATAAACGAATATAATGAAATTCATGAGATGCGATTATTATGATGATCTCGTTATCCGAGAAGGGGATATGGCGGAATTGGTAGACGCTACGGACTTAATTGAATTGAGCCTTAGTATGGAAACCTACTAAGTGATAGCTTCCAAATGCAGGGAACCCTGGGATATTTTGAATGGGCAATCCTGAGCCAAATCCGGTTTATAGAAACATAGTTTTCTTTCCTAGAAAAGGATAGGTGCAGAGACTCGACGGAAGCTATTCTAACGAATGAATATCATTTTAATTTGATCCTGTACACTATCTACAGAGTGCCCTCTGTATTTAAAAATTTAAAAAGTAATACCATCCATAAAACAAAACTAACGATTAGAACTTGAGTCGTTCTAGGCTTTTTTTTTTTAGGAGCCTAGCTTCGAAGTGAAGGTAATGACTCATTAAGTAATCCAATTAAGAGCTTATTTTAGAAATAAAGTGAATTCAATTATTGGAATTAATGATTGGACGAGGATAAAGATAGAGTCCAATTCTACATGTCATTGCAATAACAACAATGCAAATTGCAGTAGGATGAAAATCCGTTGGTTTTATAGACCGTGAGGGTTCAAGTCCCTCTATCCCCATCCGTTTAATTTCCGAATGACAGATGTCTTATTCTTTTGTCAATTCTGACAGCAATTCGGAATTCTCGCTTTTTTTCAAAGAAAAATTATTGGCACTATCTATTAACCCATTATAGTTTTTTAACTATAACTATTAAAAAGGGGAAAAGAAAAAATTCTTTTCCCTTTGTCTTTTTAGTTGCCACGAGTTCAGGTTCTGCGCTAGGATGATGCACAGGGAAGAGCCGGGATAGCTCAGTTGGTAGAGCAGAGGACTGAAAATCCTCGTGCCACCAGTTCAAATCTGGTTCCTGGCATGCGGACTCATCTAGATGGACATGCATAGATTCGTGCATGTAGACATAGATCTACATGCTGGGAAAACATGTTCTATATGGGCCTTTTCTGTTCTAATATATTAATTTATAATATTATTAATTATATACTGGAGTTAATATATAGTAACTCCAGAACTCATAAATATGAGAAGATTTGACAGTCGAACTAATTAGAGTTTAATTTAATACTGAAACTATAAATAGTATAAGTCAAATCGGAGCTTTTCTTTTTGTACATGAGATCTGCGTGATAGAAAATTATTGATGTGTGAATCAAATATCGTATTCAAGGATATAGGAGAATATAATTTAATAATAAATTGCTTGCGACCAGAGTCTTATATTTTTCCATTAATAAATGGAAGAAAAGATAGATCTATATCTATCCTATCATTGCAAAAATATAAATTTTTTACTTTTATTCCATTCAATGAGAATCTTGTATTTCATAAAAATCAGGTGCAATATAATCTTTGCGTAAAGGCCAACCAATCCAACTTTCAGGCATCAATATACGTTTGAGACATGGATGACTTTCATAAAGGATTCCCAACATATCATAAGATTCCCGTTCTTGAAAATTAGCACCTTTCCAAATATGGAGAACAGAAGGGATTCTGGGATCTTTTCTTGGGACAAAAACTTTTATACACACCTCTTCGGGTTGATCTGCATTATTCTTTATTCTCGTAAGATGATATACACTAGCTAATGATCCCCCTGGGGATACATCATAGGCACACTGAGAACGGAGATAATTAAAACCATAAACATATAAGGCAACAGCTATAGAAGCCCAATCCTCAGATTTGATCTGTAACGTCTCTGTGCCTTGGTAATCGAAACCCAAAGGTCTATGAGCTAACTTATGTTTGGCGAGCCAAGCAGATAATCGACCCTGCATTTGATTACTCTTTATTGTCAAAGTATCTCTAAAAGTATTTAACATTTCCAATCGAATTAAAAAATTGATTTCCTCTTCGTTACTTTCTACTAACGATTATTCATTCGCAATTAGTCTCGCATTTTATAATTTTTTCAAGGAGTATCTCTGAAATGGATTCAGACGTTTTGGGGAGTATCTCTAAAGTCGATTCAAATTGAGATTCAGAAGATTGATGGGAAAACTTTTCCTCTTCATTTTCAGTATGAATACTGGGTCCAATATTAAACCTATGTTTTCTAATGAAATACCTCTTTCCTTGTTGAGACTCAGTCTTATCTTCAGATAGTTCTCGAGCTATTTTTTCACGAAGTTTTATTATAGCATCTATAATAGCTTCTGGTTTAGGAGGGCAACCAGGCAAATAGATGTCCACAGGAATTAACTTATCTACTCCACGAACGGTACTATAAGAATCTGTACTAAACATTCCTCCTGTAATAGTACAGGCTCCCATAGCAATTACATATTTTGGTTCGGGCATTTGTTCATATAATCTCACTAAAGAAGGAGCCATTTTCATGGTCACAGTTCCAGCTGTTATAAGGAGGTCGGCTTGTCTAGGACTAGATCTTGGTACTAAACCGTAACGATCAAAGTCAAATCGCGAACCTATTAATGAAGCAAATTCGATGAAACAACAACTAGTACCATAAAGGAGCGGCCATAAACTAGAGAGTCTCGCCCAATTTGACAAATCGTTTAGAGTAGTTGAAATTACTGAATTTGGAATTGCTTGATCAAGTAAAGGTGACTCTATAAGATTTATCGCTGGCTTTATGTAATTTTCTACTTCCCTTCTACCACCCCAAAAATTGGAAGTTAAGACCATTCCAATGCTCCTTTTCTCCATGCATAAACTAAACCAATAATTAAGATAAGCACGAAAAAAAAAACTTCTATAAATGTATATATACCCAGAATATCAAAACTCATAGCCCACGGATAAAGAAAGACTGTTTCCACATCAAAAACAACGAAAACTAGAGCAAACATGTAATAACGAATCCTAAATTGGATCCAGGTATCTCCCATTGGTTCTATACCTGATTCGTAACTAGTAGCTTTCTCCGGCCCTTTACTTATGGGGGCCAAAGCTCTGGAAATCGAGAATGCCAGAATCGGAATAAGACTGGATATTACTAAATATATCCAAAAAGTATCATATTCGGATAATATAAACATAAATAGATTCCTGTGAAATAGATAGAATTCTTATATTTTATTGTCAATTTAGACATCGCTCCTATCCCCTCCCCCCGAACAATTGATTCTCATCGATTCATATTAATTCATGTTTCGTTCGTGACTTATCAAGAACACGAAATTAATGAAGGTTCAGGGTCGTTGTTTCTAACGATGCGGGATGTGTCAACAAGCTTTATCCATTTATTCCATATTCGGATTGAGTGAGTCTAGAATATGCTATTTGACTTCGATGAACTTATTAATATTAATCTCTCGGAGGAAAATAAAAAAAAAGGATTATGTATACATAAGCCTAATTCTGCTTGACAATAAAGGACTTTGTCCTATACTTGAACAGGTTATAAGACAAATATAATATATTTTGAGCATCTCGGATCTATCAATTGAAAGAACATTCCACAGTATTGGGAAAAGATGTTCAAGGGCGAATCAACCTCAGTTTTAAAAAATTTGAAATGAATGATAAAATCAAAGAGATAATTGAAACGCGTGTTGATGCTTCAGTTTATATATACGAATGGAAGGGTTCGGGGAGTTTAATTATTAATAGTATACAGAGCTATTTATACTAAAATAGGGAGAAAAGGATTGACTTACCTTATAAGTCCAACTCGAAGCAAAGAATGAAGATTTTAAAAAACCTGACCAATAATACGTCCTTCCCATATATAAAGAAGTACGATTTATTTTTTCCGTTTGAGAAACGGAGCATCAATTTGATGCTATGTCTTTCTAGACAATTGAAAGACAACGGCTATAATAGGGATTGGTTGGTACCAATCGATCCATAAATCGTACCAAATCTTTAATATATGTGATTATTGTGCACCCGGATTCCGACATGATTTCCGATCTATTGTTTAGTAGAACAGAGATCTCGGGGAATTTTAGAAGACTCTGGGTCGTAGTCTTAAAGAATTTTTTAAAAAAGCAATCCCAAAGTGATTCAAAAGGTTCCCTTTACTTAGGTCTGCCATGCTCAGACATAGATTCACTCAATGGAGTCTCTATCACCTCAAAAGTAATATAATATGACACTTCATACACCTCAAAGTTTATAGATCAAAAAGAATTTTTTATTTGAGGTACCCGTATTTGTACTCATTATGTCTGACATTGAATGCACCCACGATTGATCATATCAACTAGATCTATAGTTTATAGATCTAATACTAACTTAATCTTTGTCATGCTATTGTTCTCCCAATTCATAGAGTAAGGCTATTTCACATACGATATAGTCTTCTGTGATCGGACTAACCAATAAACTCTCCTGAAAACCATTGGCGCACGTGTAAACGAGGTGCTCCACCAAGCTAAGCTATAGCCCACAGTGTTGAAGGTATACTAACAAAATAGATCACTTTCTGTCAAGGTAGGTGTATATGATACTATTTAGTTAGGGGCATATTGTTTATAATGTTGAATTACGCTTAGAATTGTTTCTAGTTACCGCTCTATCTATGATGATAAATAACCCGCTTAACTCAGTGGTTAGAGTTTCGCTTTCATACGGCGAGAGTCCTTGGTTCAAATCTAATAGTAGATAAAACGATGCCATTAATTACTCAATGGTTAAGTTTTTCTACATTTTTTTCAATGAATCCATTTCCAGATCATTATAGAAGTTGAACAGAGATTTTTAAGTAAATCAAAGTGGTAACTATCAGTGATTATTGACTGATCAACTCATTACAGAACATTTTTGTGTTTTTTTAATTTTTGCTAGTATTAGCAAATTGAATTAATCTCCTTTTTTATATTTTTTTATGAGAACTAATCTTCTTGTCCTTGGGGTTTCCGCACTTGTAGAAAAAAAGGCAGGCCGTATTGCTCAAATCATCGGCCCAGTACTAGATGTTTCTTTTCCTCCAGGTAATATGCCTAGAATTTATAATTCTTTGATAGTTAAGGATAACGATACAACTGGTCAGCCAATTCGTGTTACTTGTGAGGTACAACAATTATTAGGAAATAATAAGGTTAGAGCTGTAGCTATGAGTGCTACAGATGGTTTGATGAGAGGAATGAGAGTAATTGATACAGGAGCTCCACTGAGTGTTCCAGTAGGTGAAACTACTCTTGGGAGAATTTTTAATGTTCTTGGAGAACCTGTCGATGATTTAGGTCCTGTAGGTGCTCTCACAACATCTCCTATTCATAGATCTGCTCCCGCCTTTACACAGTTGGATACCAAATTTTCAATCTTTGAAACAGGCATTAAAGTAGTGGATCTTTTAGCTCCTTACCGCCGTGGGGGAAAAATCGGATTATTCGGGGGAGCTGGAGTGGGTAAAACAGTGTTGATTATGGAGTTAATCAACAACATTGCTAAGGCTCATGGAGGTGTTTCTGTATTTGGCGGAGTAGGAGAGCGTACTCGTGAAGGAAATGATCTTTATAAGGAAATGAAAGAATCAGGAGTAATTAATGAACAAAATATCTCAGAATCCAAGGTAGCTCTGGTCTATGGTCAAATGAATGAACCACCAGGAGCTCGTATGAGAGTTGGGTTAACAGCTCTAACCATGGCTGAATATTTCCGAGATGTCAATAAGCAAAACGTACTCTTATTTATTGACAACATCTTCCGCTTTGTCCAAGCAGGATCAGAGGTATCTGCATTATTAGGCAGAATGCCTTCCGCCGTGGGTTATCAGCCAACTCTTAGCACGGAAATGGGGTCTTTGCAAGAGAGAATCACGTCTACCAAAGACGGATCTATAACCTCCATTCAAGCAGTTTATGTACCTGCAGACGACTTGACTGATCCTGCTCCTGCTACAACATTTGCACATTTAGATGCTACTACTGTACTATCGAGAGGATTAGCTGCCAAGGGAATCTATCCAGCGGTGGATCCGTTAGATTCGACATCAACTATGCTTCAACCTTCGATCGTGGGCGAAGAACATTATGAAACTGCGCAAGGAGTTAAACAAACTTTGCAACGTTATAAGGAACTTCAAGACATTATAGCTATTCTTGGACTGGACGAATTATCAGAAGAAGACCGTTTAATCGTATCAAGAGCACGAAAAATTGAACGGTTTTTGTCACAACCTTTTTTTGTAGCAGAGGTATTCACTGGTTCTCCCGGTAAATATGTGAGTCTAATAGAAACAATTAGAGGTTTTCAAATGATTCTTTCCGGAGAATTAGATGGTCTACCTGAACAGTCTTTTTATTTGGTAGGTAACATTGATGAAGCTACCGCGAAGGCTATGAACTTCAAAGAAATTTAATTTTTTTTAATGAACCTAAATCTTCGTGTACTGACTCCCAATCGAGTTGTTTGGGATTCAGAAGTTCAAGAAATAATCCTAACTACCAACAGTGGTCAAATTGGTGTGTTACCTAACCATACTGCAATTGTAACAGCTTTGGATATAGGAGTAATGAAAGTACGTCTCAATGCACAATGGTCGACTATCGCTTTAATGGGCGGTTTCGCCAAGATAGACAATGATGAAATCACATTATTAGTAAATAGTGCAGAAAGAGGTATTGACATCGATCCTCAAGAGGCTCAGGAAAGTTTTAGATCAGCTAAAGCTGATCTTGCACGAGCTGAAGGTAAGAGACAAGCAATCGAGGCTGATGTAGCTCTCAAAAGAGCTAGAACACTATTAGAGGCTGTTGATGCTATTTTGCCAAAATAAACATTCAATATCTGCAATATGAAGTAGATGGATAACGATCATAAGTAAATGTTCGAGTTGGCCATAACTCGGCATATTTCCCCATATACCCATACCATTTGGGAAATATTGAACTTGAACCATATTCCAATTTTGATTGGTTGTTGTATTCTTTTTTTATATGTACATTTAATTCTTTTTCATCTATATATGTAGACATATCACTTATAGATATATACAAATCTAATTCATGAGCTAGTTTAAGAGCTGAAAAGTCCTCGGGTCAATCGAAATGATAAATTGGGTTGCGTCATACATACATAACATGATACAATATATACATACATAACATGATACAATATTCATTGAAAGTTTTTTTTGCATTTTTTTGGCAATAAGGAACAAAATGAGTATTTGTTTAGAAAATTGATGTAAAACTTATTCTTTATGTTCGACGACCAGGTCGAGTAGACTTCGTTCTTGTAAGAGCTATTAACCAATAAATCACAGGGAGGGACTTATTTATGTCACCAAAAACAGAGACTAAAGCAAGTGTCGGATTCAAAGCTGGTGTTAAAGATTACAGATTAACTTATTATACTCCGGAATATAAGACCAAAGATACTGATATCTTGGCAGCATTCCGAGTAACTCCTCAACCTGGAGTGCCCCCTGAGGAAGCAGGAGCAGCAGTAGCTGCCGAATCTTCCACTGGTACATGGACTACTGTTTGGACCGATGGACTTACGAGTCTTGATCGTTACAAGGGACGATGCTATGATATTGAACCCGTTCCTGGAGAGGAAACTCAATTTATTGCCTATGTAGCTTACCCCTTAGATCTTTTTGAAGAAGGTTCTGTTACTAACCTGTTCACTTCCATTGTAGGTAATGTATTTGGATTCAAAGCCCTACGAGCTCTACGTCTGGAAGATCTGCGAATTCCTCCTGCGTATTCAAAAACTTTCCAAGGCCCACCACATGGTATCCAAGTGGAAAGAGATAAATTAAATAAATATGGTCGTCCTTTGTTGGGATGTACAATCAAACCAAAATTGGGTCTATCTGCCAAGAATTATGGTAGAGCGGTTTACGAATGTCTCCGCGGTGGACTTGATTTTACCAAGGATGATGAAAATGTGAATTCCCAACCATTCATGCGCTGGAGAGATCGTTTCTGCTTTTGTGCAGAAGCAATTTATAAAGCTCAGGCTGAGACGGGTGAGATTAAGGGACATTACTTGAATGCTACTGCAGGTACATGTGAAGAAATGATGAAAAGAGCAGTATTCGCCAGAGAATTGGGAGTTCCTATAGTCATGCATGACTATTTGACTGGAGGTTTTACCGCAAATACTTCGCTGGCTCATTATTGCCGAGACAACGGCCTACTTCTTCACATTCATCGTGCAATGCATGCAGTTATTGACAGACAAAGAAATCATGGTATGCACTTCCGTGTACTGGCTAAAGCACTGCGTATGTCTGGTGGAGATCATATTCACGCTGGTACTGTAGTAGGTAAACTTGAAGGAGAACGAGAAGTCACTTTGGGTTTTGTTGATCTATTGCGTGATGATTTTATTGAAAAAGACCGAAGTCGTGGTATTTATTTCACTCAAGATTGGGTCTCTATGCCGGGTGTCCTGCCTGTAGCTTCAGGAGGTATTCACGTTTGGCATATGCCTGCTTTGACCGAAATCTTTGGTGATGATTCTGTATTACAGTTTGGTGGAGGGACTTTGGGACACCCTTGGGGAAATGCACCAGGTGCAGTAGCTAATCGGGTTGCTTTAGAAGCTTGTGTACAAGCTCGTAATGAAGGACGTGATCTTGCTCGTGAAGGTAATGAAGTGATCCGAGAAGCCACTAAATGGAGTCCTGAACTAGCTGCCGCTTGTGAAGTATGGAAAGAGATCAAATTTGAATTTGATACGATTGATCGCTTGTAATCAAGTAACTTTAATTCGTTTGGTCCCTTAATCGAACTCGGCCCAATCTTTTAAGATTGAGCCGAATACCGAATGGATGGGAATAAATACCTCGGTAGAGGTATTTACCTCTGGATAGAAATCCATTTTATGGATCATTCGATGGGGTTGGTTCTGAGCTCAGGATTCCAATCTTTTCTAGCCCGCGCCCAAAGTGTAGCTTGTATTGGATAAATTAAATCCTCAGAATAGATTATCTATTTTGATATAATCTAGCTAAATGATAGCTAATTCTGAATCAGCTTTACGAAGAAGGATTCTATTTCTATAAGAAAAGAATAGAGTAGAACGAACTATTCTGGAAAGTAAATTTAAAATATCAATTCAACAATCTGGAATTGACAATAACGCATTGTTACGATTTAATTCATATTAAATGGATATTAGGCCCACCATTCATTATTTTTATGAATCATGATTACTTTATTTGATTCATAAATGGTAGTAGATCCTTACTGCTTTTTTTCATAGGTTCTATTTATTCCTCACAACGACCAATTTAATTCAAATCTCATACTAGTTTCTTCATATGGAATAACTGCGTATTCTACTGCAATTGCATATGTCCAAATAGCAAATAAGGGTTGCTAACTCAATGGTAGAGTACTCGGCTTTTAAGTACGACTAACGTCTTTTACACGTTCGGATGAAGTAAAAAATTCGTCCATACCATCGGTAAAGTTAGTAATACTACGACTGATCCTGAAAAGGAAATAAATGGAAAAAGCAGCATGTCGTTCTAACAATCTTGACTTGATGATACTTTATTTTACCTTATTTGATCAGAAGCGGATTTTATCCAAAGCATCAAATATATGGGAAATGTCTATTATCTATATAGATGAATATCGCGATTAAGTCGAGTGAGTCAATGGAGAAAGCTGGATGGCTTGAATCATAAGTAAAACCAGAGGAACGAACTTCTGTTCCTCATTTCAACGAGGAATTCCCTTTACTAATCAGAAGTTAAGAGCATTTTAGTAACCGATAGGGGAAGTTTTTCCCTGTAGGTAGTAGATCAGGGATTTCTACACCCGCAATGAGTCCTAAGTACTCGAAGACAAATGTGTAAGCGAAATAGTGTACTGACCAGGTCAATTTATTCCATGAGTCAGGAGAGCGATCGGACCGCCAAGATAAAAGATTTTCGTTCTTCTTCATGACGAAATGACGAATGAAGATATTTTGTAAAGATAAATTTTGTAAAGATAATATTAAGATAGAGATTCTCTATTCTGTCCTGACTAGATTGCACCATGTATTAATTTAATAATCCAAGAGGTTATTCTAGGGCCCGATATTTTATTAAAATGGATGAGTTCCAAAGAGATGGAAAAAAAAATAGATCTTGGCAACAATGCTTTTTATATCCACTTTTTTTTCGAGAAGATCTTTACGCAATTGCTCATGATCATAATTTAGATAGATCGAGTTCCTCCGAACCGACAGAAATTTTAAATTCTAATTATTTTAGTTTCCTAACTGTAAAACGTTTGATTCGTCGGATACGTCAACAGAATGATTCAATTGTTTTATTCGGGATTTGTGATCCAAATCAATTTATTGATCGCAATAGGAATTCTTATTCTGAATCGGTACTAGAAGGTTTGACAGTTGTCTTGGAAGTTTCGTTCGCAATGCGATCAAAACATTTCCTAGAAGGAATGGATGGATGGAAGAGTATCCGATCCATCCATTCCATATTTCCCCTTATGGAAGATAAATTCCCACATTCCAATTATATATCAGATATACGAGTACCCTACTCGATTCATCCAGAAATTTTGGTTCGGACCTTTCGTCGCTGGATCCGAGATGCTCCTTTTTTGGATCTATTACGATCTATTCTCCATGAATGGAGAAATAGTTTTAGTGCAGAAAATTTGCAGAAAGCTCTGGTTGCACCGGGAGAAAATATGAGGTTTCCCCTGTTCCTGTGGAATTCTTATATATATGAATGCGAATCCTTTTTAGTTCCCCTTCTGAAACGATTTTATACTTCACGATCGTTGTTGTATGGATCTTTTCCCGATCGAACTGATTTTGATCGAAAGATCAAACATATTGTCACATTTCCCGTGAAAATTTCAACGAAAAGGATCTGGTGGATGAAGGATTCTTTCATCCACTATGTGAGATATGGAGAAAGATCGCTTATAGCTCTAAAGGGTACTCACCTCCAAGTAAAAAAATGTAGATATCATCTGTTTCATTTTTGGCAATGTTATTTCCATCTTTGGTCTCAATCGTATAGGGTATCTATTCTTGAATTATCCAGGAATTATTCCTATTTTTTAGGTTTTTTTATTAGGTTTAAAATGAAATCTCTCATGGTTAGGACCAAAATGATAGATAGTTTATTAACTACCGATCTAATTACCAATGAATTGAATCCAATAGCTCCGATTAGATCAATTCTTCTTTTTTTGGCTAAAGAAAGGTTCTGTGACATCTCAGGGCGGCCAATTAGTAGATTGTCCTGGACCAGTCTATCAGATGATGATATCCTCGATCGATTCGATCGAATTTGGATAAATCTTTTTCATTACTACAGTGGATCCATCAATAAAAATAGTCTTTATCATATAAAGTATATACTTTTACTTTCATGTGCTAAAACTTTAGCCTGTAAACATAAAAGTACGATACGTTTAGTTCGGGAAGAACCAGGTTCGGAACTCTTTACAAAATCGTTCTCAAAAGAACGAGAATTCATTTATTCGTCCTTTTCAAAGACTCGTTCACAGAGAGAACGAATTTGGAATTCAGATATTCTCCAGATAAATCCCCTGGCGAATTCCTACACAATAAACAAATAAAAAACTGATTTTACCAATGAAATGCTAATTAAGCAATTACCTCAATTCATGATCCTATCAATTTTTTCCACCCGGGAATCCAAATGATTAATAAATTAATACATGGAGAAAGCCGTGTGCAATGAAAATTGCAAGCACGGTTTGGGGAGAGATTTTTTTACTTTTAAATAAAAGGAATAGATAATCCACTCCATCCGACGAGCTTCGGGTTCAAGTCCCGGGCAACCCAGATCAATGGGATCCTATTTCTACAGCAGACTTCTGTTTACTGATTCTGGATCCGATCAAATTCATTTTATCTATTGCTCTTGACAAGCAATAAAGTTAACATTGCGCTATTGGGAGATCATCCCGAGAAGTGATCAAGTATTTCTCACTCATAGAAGTGGTTTTCTCAAATCAAATTTAACTATCGTTTTATTAAAAAGTTAATAATAATTGTGAATATAATTCAGCATTAATTATGATTACCTGGAACCCTAAAGAAGGAATGTGATAGAGCGTATTAATAAATATATACGGGTATAAATATAATGTTAATATTAGTGTTAAATATGCTTACTCCGTAAGCATATAGTTTATGTTAAATGAAAGATACATTAATTTCTATAGAGTATAGATAATCCTATTATTTTTATTCTTTTTGAATCTGGTCGGTTTTTCATCGGGCGAACGACGGGGATTGAACCCGCGCGTGGTGGATTCACAATCCACTGCCTTTGGACCACTTGGCTACGTCCGCCCCAAACCAATAGACAGTCTCTGTCTACGGTCATTCCTTCCAATGAAGGAATTTTATAAGTCCCGGAAACGAACTGGATGGTAAAAGCACCCAACTCATAATTGGGAAATCGGGGTTCAATTCCTGTTGGATGAACAATCCAGAGTTATTGTTCTCTGCTTGCAATAGCTTTTAGACGAAGACGGAAAAAAAGCAGTACCAAGCCTTAAAAAAAAATGAAAGGTTTGGTACTGCTTTTTTCCCTTTTCAAGGATTGAAACACACTAACAATCCATCGGATTGATTAATTAGCCGTCTATAAAATGAGCTTCAACAGCAGCTAGATCAAGAGGGAAGTTGTGAGCGTTACGTTCGTGCATAACTTCCATACCAAGGTTAGCACGATTAATGATATCGGCCCAAGTGTTAATTACACGACCTTGACTATCAACAACAGATTGGTTGAAATTGAATCCATTTAAGTTGAAAGCCATAGTGCTGATGCCCAGAGCAGTAAACCAGATACCTACTACTGGCCAAGCAGCTAAAAAGAAATGTAGAGAACGGGAGTTATTGAAACTAGCATATTGAAAGATCAATCGGCCGAAATAACCGTGAGCAGCTACAATATTGTAGGTTTCTCCTTCCTGACCAAATTTGTAACCCGCATTAGCGGACTCGTTTTCGGTAGTTTCCCTGATCAAACTCGAAGTTACCAAGGAACCATGCATAGCACTAAATAGAGAGCCGCCGAATACGCCAGCTACACCTAACATGTGAAATGGATGCATAAGAATATTGTGCTCAGCCTGGAATACGATCATGAAATTGAAAGTACCAGAGATTCCTAGAGGCATACCGTCAGAGAAGCTTCCTTGACCAATAGGGTAGATCAAGAAAACAGCAGTAGCAGCTGCAACAGGAGCTGAATATGCAACAGCAATCCAAGGACGCATACCTAGACGGAAGCTAAGCTCCCACTCACGACCCATGTAGCAAGCTACACCAAGTAGGAAGTGTAGAACGATTAGCTCATAGGGACCACCGTTGTATAGCCATTCATCAACAGACGCTGCTTCCCAGATGGGATAGAAATGCAGACCAATGGCTGCAGAGGTAGGAATAATAGCACCGGAGATAATATTGTTTCCATAAAGAAGAGAACCGGAAACAGGCTCACGAATACCATCAATATCTACTGGAGGAGCTGCAATGAAAGCAATAATAAATACAGAGGTTGCAGTCAATAGGGTAGGAATCATCAATACACCAAACCATCCAATGTAAAGACGGTTTTCGGTGCTAGTGATCCAATCGCAAAAACGATTCCATAGGCTTACGCTTTCGCGTCTTTCTAGAATTGCGGTCATGGTTAGAACTTGGTTGATTTAATCATTAGAAGCTCCCAAGCATACACATATGGCTTGTTATTCAACAGTATAATATGATTCATATATGTATGTCAACCAATATTTTTACATTTTTATGTATTTGTCCGTGATTTTGGTATCATGAAATAAATTTCTATGATATGAAATTAAATGATAAGTGGTTGACGATACATATATTATTATATATATATAATAATAATATTCCAAAATATAGGAATAAGACAGAAATAGAGATATATTAAAAAAAAATGGAAAAGAACAAAGTTCCTGAAGCGATCGATTGAAGGATCGGAATCTTTCCAAAACTATTTTCCTAGTTATCTCTATTAAAAATGGAGATGACCCCGACTAAATACATACACCACACATATTAATTCATTTGCAGGCAGCAACCGAATTGAATACCAATAACAAACCTATCTTCCCCTCTTACCATTTGCCATGCAGTAAGTTGGTTATCCCATTCAATTAGTTGAACAGAGAAAACTAAGTCTTAATTAGCAGGGGTTCTATCCGCTGCAAACTAGGCAATTTGCCTTCCTCTGAGAATGAAGGAAGGGTCGTGCTTTTCCTTGGCTTCCTCCATTTACTCAAGAAGGAATGAGTTTACTCATTAGATGGAAGAGAACTAGAAAAACAACGTGAAACGATAGAACCTAGTCTAAATCATTATGAATAAATAAGGCAAAGTGAAACTGAAAATTAGATCAAACGAATAACGAATAGTTCGGGAGATCAAAAAGAAATAAAAGGAAATAAAAAGATGAAAATAGCAGTTTATGGAAAAGGAGGAATTGGTAAATCAACGACTAGTTGTAATATTTCAATTGCCCTAGCCAGACGTGGTGAAAAAGTGTTACAAATTGGATGTGATCCCAAACATGATAGTACTTTTACTCTGACAGGATTTTTGATACCTACAATTATAGATACTTTGCAATCCAAGGATTATCATTATGAAGATATTTGGTCCGAAGATGTAATCCATAAGGGTTATGGAGGGGTAGATTGTGTGGAAGCTGGGGGGCCACCAGCAGGAGCTGGATGTGGGGGATATGTGGTAGGGGAGACTGTGAAATTGTTAAAAGAATTAAATGCATTTTACGAATATGATATAATATTATTTGATGTATTAGGCGACGTGGTTTGTGGAGGTTTTGCTGCTCCGTTAAACTATGCAGATTACTGCATCATTATTACAGATAATGGATTTGACGCATTATTTGCAGCTAATCGTATTACTTCCTCTATTAGAGAAAAAGCTCGTACACATCCACTCCGATTAGCAGGCTTGGTTGGAAATCGTACATCTAAACGAGATCTTATCAATAAATATGTAGAAGCCTGCCCAATGCCCGTAATAGAAGTTTTACCTCTTATTGAAGATATTCGAGTTTCGAGAGTCAAGGGAAAAACCTTATTTGAAATGGTTGGATCTGAACCATCTCTTAACTATGTATGTGAATATTATTTAGACATAGCGGATCAAATATTGTCCCAACCAGAAGGTATTGTACCTAAGGAAATTCCAGATCGGGAATTATTCAGTTTACTCTCTGACCTTTATCTCAATCAGGGGAGACATCAACATAATAAGGAAAATTTACTTGGATTTACGACAATTTAATCAACATAATTAATAATAATTTATGTCAGTGAAAATTGATGAAACTCTAACTGTCGAATGTGAGACAGGTAATTATCATACTTTTTGTCCAATTAGCTGTATATCTTGGTTATATCAAAAAATTGAAGACAGTTTCTTTTTAGTCGTGGGCACAAAGACATGTGGTTATTTTCTGCAAAATGCACTTGGAGTTATGATTTTTGCAGAACCCCGCTATGCAATGGCAGAATTGGAAGAAGGAGATATCTCGGCTCAATTGAATGATTATGAAGGGTTAAAAAAACTTTGTATTCGAATAAGAAAAGATAGAGATCCCAGTGTCATCATATGGATAGGTACTTGTACTACAGAAATAATCAAAATGGATTTGGAAGGTATCGCACCCAAATTAGAATGGGAAATTGGAATCCCAATTATAGTGGCAAGAGCGAATGGACTGGATTATGCTTTTACTCAAGGAGAAGATACTGTGCTAGCTGCAATGGCACATCGTTGTCCAGAACCGGAATTTTCCGTTCGTGAACGAAAAGAAACTATCAAAAATTTATTCACTTTTCATTCTATAAAGAAAAAGCAATCGATCGAATATGCAAATCATCCTTCCTTAGTTCTTTTTGGATCTTTGCCGTCCAATGTGGCTTCTCAACTCAATCTAGAATTAAAACGCCAATTCATCAAGGTATCAGGTTGGTTACCTGCTCAAAGATATACTGATCTTCCATCATTGGGTGATGGAGTTTATGTTTGTGGTGTTAACCCATTTTTGAGTCGAACAGCGACAACTTTGATAAGACGCGAAAAATGTGAATTAATTGGAGCTCCTTTTCCTATCGGTCCGGACGGAACGCGTGCTTGGATTGAAAAGATTTGTCCTGTATTTGGTGTTGAGACCCACGGTCTGGAGGAAAGGGAGGCCCGAATATGGGAAAGTTTAAAGGATTATCTTTATTTGGTACGTGGGAAATCCGTCTTTTTTATGGGAGATAATTTGCTAGAAGTATCTCTAGCAAGATTCTTAATCAGATGTGGAATGATCGTTCATGAAATTGGTATTCCGTATATTGATAAACGATATCAAGCTGCTGAATTATCACTTTTACAAGATACATGTATAAAGATGTGTGTACCAATACCACGAATTGTAGAGAAACCAGATAATTCGAATCAAATACGACGCATACGCGAATTACAACCCGACTTAGCTATCACTGGAATGGCTCATGCTAACCCTTTAGAAGCAAGAGGAATAAGTACTAAATGGTCAGTTGAATTTACCTTTGCCCAGATTCATGGGTTTGCCAATGCAAGAGATGTACTTGAATTGGTTACCCGACCCCTAAGACGTCAGAAAAATATAGAAGACTTGGATCGGACCACCTTAGTGAGAAAAAATAACAAGTTTTAAATGAATATCCTATTAATATTAATTCTTGATCAAATTAATTATAATTAGATCCATCTAATTTTATTTAGATTCTCGAAACATATTTTGTAAACGAAACATATTTTGTATTGTATATTTTGTACATGTTGTATTATAATAACATAACATTTGTTTGTTATGTCGATGGTTCGACCTGTATTGTGTATTAAATACATAAATAAAACATTTGTTTGTTATGTCAATGGTTCGAAATATTTTTATATTTTGAATTGAAGATGGTTCGACATGTATTGTATATTAAATACATAAATTGAAGATGGTTCGACATATTTTTATATTTTGAATTGTCGATGGTTCGACATGTATTGTATATTAAATACATAAATTGAAGATGGTTCGACATGTATTGTATATTAAATACATAAATTGAAGATGGTTCGACATATTTTTATATTTTGAATTGTCGATGGTTCGACATGTATTGTATATTAAATACATAAATTGAAGATGGTTCGACATGTATTGTATATTAAATACATAAATTGAAGATGGTTCGACATGTATTGTATATTAAATACATAAATTGTCAATGGTTCGACCTGTATTGTGTATTAAACACATAAATACAATTTAAATATATAAGGTATCAATTCATTTTTTTGATTAAAATTCGTGTATGTGGAAGATAGCATAAATTGATTTCTATAATCATTTCACAATCTCCCATAGAAGTATGAGAGATATAAAACTCATTGATAATATACGTCACCACAGATTTACGTATCAACATTATTTGAATATAATCTAAGATAGAGGTCATTTAATTGACCTTAATGGATCACACATGGTGATAATGGTATGATACAATGGATGTAGACAATTGTATAATTGGTTTCAAAAGATACTTGAACATTTGGTTGGATCACAAATCATGGATAATGGTACTATCCTATGGATATAGGCTCTTGTAGGCTCTTGTAGGCTCTTGTAAAAAAGAGATCAATGTAATTGATATTTTATATTGGGATCACATACCTTCAATCATTAAAGAATCAATAAAGTGAAAATACTATCTACCTTTTATATCTTGATACTAAATCAATATTTCAAAATATTAAACCATCAATAACCATTAATATTTTGTATTATTAATGTTAATGACATTTATATATTGAAATAAATATTCAACCTAAACAACAAAGCTAGCTATAAACCTATACCCTAATGGAGGAATTAATTTAATTATGAATGCATATAATTTTAACATGGTTTTGGCCATGATGTCGTATTGGGTACAGACGTTAAGTCCGATGATCCTATTTGGTTTCTATTATGGCTTTTTAACTACATTGCCCGTGAACTTGTCCCAGATATACTATGTCAGTTCGTTACTGTTACAAGAACAATCCAGTATAATTGACAATAGACAAAACAGAATAATGTCTAAAGGAGACATTATTCTCAGCGGTTCTTTTGTAGGACAAATTCTAGTTTTCTTATCCATTTACTTTATACCTATTTATGCAGGACTGTGCAAACCTCATATAATGGCCGCAATGGTTACACCAATCGTGTTATTTATTTGTATAAAATTAATAGTTTCCGATCTAGTGGATCCTGCAATCCACAGTTTTGTTCGTTTGATCAACAATCCAGGAATAGAGTTTTTCCTTGGAGTAATTCTCCAATTGATGAATCCTGCCCTTTTTTTCAGCAAATCTATTTATATTAGATTAGTAAACCTCATGCTATTCCGCTATAGTAACAGTACTTTGTTTCTGCTAAGTACCGCCGCTGGATGGTTAAGCGGACAGCTTCTATTCATCCAAGTGGCAAAAATATTATGTTTGCGTGTAAATCGTGATTTAGGCTTGCAATCGGTACCAAATTCACGCTTGCAATTGTTAAAAAGACAAAAGCATGTAAGTATAACTTTACAAATGATTTTCGTTGGTTACTTTTTTATTATGTGTCTGGGTAGAACCCCAGTATTTTTAATTACGAAATGGGTCGACACTAGGGCCTTGAGGCAAGGTCCTGAAGAAGAGGAAATGGAGGACACATCAGAGGAAGAGGATCTTGATGAAAAATTGAAAAAGATGCCAAAGGCAAAGCCAAAATCCGTTCCCAATACTACAAAATCCGTTCCCAATACTACAAAAAAAAAATTCGTTCCTAAGAAAAGAAAGGAATTGTTTTTGAACGACCTTCTTAAGAAAAAGAAGGAGGACCTTATTAAGAAACAGAAGCAACAAGGCGACGATTTGACTAAAGAGGAAAAAGCCGAGATCTTATCAAATATATTGGTGAAACCGTGGCCCACCATATTTTTCGATTATCGCCGATTTAATCGGCCTATACGGTATGTGCCGATAGGTGATTCAGTCCTTCGCGGTCCTGTTAAAAGCGAAGTCGCTCAGTATTTTTTTGATACTTGTATCAGTGATGGGCGCCGAAGAATTTCCTTCACAGCTCTACCTAGTATGTCTTTCTTTGCGAAAATGATTGACTTCGGAAGTGAAAAGTATTTATCAGATCAGGATCATTTTGATAGATGGATATTTCTAAAAAAAAAACGAAGGAACTACTTAGGCAAAGAGCTTGAAGACCGAGTTAAAGCTCTAAGCAATGGATTTCCTGTTGGAAATGTGGTAGAAAAAAGAGTGAGATTTCCAAGAACCAAAAGTGGAGAGTGCCTTCCAGAAATACATGATCCTTTACTGAGCGGGCCATTCCGTGGGGTGATGAATCAATTTGAATCCCCGTGGATGTTACCTCCAGCAGACGACCTTGGCAAGAAAAAATCGAAATTGAATAACTATAATTCTACCAATGAATTTAGCCGTTGTTCATTCGTTCGAGCAGAAAATGCTAAAGTGAACATCATTGAAAAATGGTGGCTCGATAAAATACGTATATTTTTGTTCGAAGAAAAAGAAACAAAAAAAATTTTGGATGAGGTTACATTGGAAAAGTTGTCCCAAATTTATTGGGATATCTATCCGAAAGATTCGTTGGAATATGTTTTGAAAACATTGGCCCCAGCGGATCGAGATATAGAAACGGAAATCGCTTTTTGCGATAAAAAAATCTATTCAAACTTTTTGTTGAATATTTTTCTTCAAACCACGGGTACGAAATGGGAATTGCTTCTTAGTGTCCTTCCTAAGGAACAGCCTAAAGAACAGGCTTTGCTTTTTGAGCAATTGTTTTTAATAAAATCGGAAGAACTCCCAGATTCTATGCTATTTATGGATATTCAGGATATTCCTGAAGAGATTGATCAACTTATTGCTGATGAAGATATTCCTGAAGATATTGTGTATGAGATTTCTCCTGAAGAGATTTCTCAGAAATTGAAATATCTTACTGATCAAGATATACCTCAAGATATTAGGAATGATATTTCTTATAAATTGGAACTTCTTACTGATCGAGATATTGTTAAAGGGATTAGGTATAATATTTCTAAGGAATTGAAACTTCTTCTTGATCAATATATTCCTGAAGATATTTATCAGAAATTTAAAGTTATTTCTGATAAATATAATCCACGGTTTCTCTTTCTTTATAATCAAATAATGAAGAAAAGGGAGTCAAGGAAATCAAAGAATTTTCATAAACCTCGAATTAAAGATTTTTATAAAATGTTTGTGCCTATATGGCCTAGCACAAAAGTATCGGGTGTATATGAGACTTCAACTGTCGAAGATCTCCTCGAGGTTCGTCCAAGAAACGCTAAAAATATGATTATCATCAAACCCTTTGACAAAATTCAAAGAGAAAAACGACAAAGGGAACTAGAAAAACTAAAGGAAAAAGGATTTTTACAAGACTTCTTAACTTCTTCTAAATCCTTAGCTTCTTCTACAATAGAACACTTATTAGCTTCTCCTAAAATAGAAGACTTCTTAGCTTCTTCTAAAATAGAAGGTTTTTTAAAACGGTTCAAAAAAGAAGAAGCTGACGAAGCTGAAGAAGCTGAAGAAGCTGAAGAAAGAAAAGATAATGATGATGAAGAAGATCTTGATCTAGAAGAGGAAAATCTAGGAGATGATGAGGACTTGGAAGCAAAAGATATATATGTTTTTAGTTATCTGCCTGAGGGAGATTTTCGTCGGGACCTAGTCAAGGGAGCCCTACGTTTTCAAAGACGTAAAGTTTCATTGTTGAACATTTTGGCATCAAAACCACAGTCGAGTCTCTTTGTGAGACTAAAGGAGATGCCTAAAAAAGCTATAAAAAGTCGTCTAGAAAGAGAGTCGCAAAAAGTACTTGAACGCATTCGAGACCTAGATGAGGACAAAAGATTTCAATTCTTCAAATCAAAAGTGAAATTAAAGAAGAAGAAATCTATTTTTTCAATATTCCACTCGAAATCTAAATCTATTTTTTCAATATTTAACTCTTTCTGGTCAAGATTAAACAGAGCATACTTAAAGGAAAACGAGCGCCGTCAGAAACAGCATGGATTCGATTGGGAAGTCTTTCATTATGTAAGAGCTGCTATTTTATTTCCTCAATCATATCTTAGAAAAAAACTATATTTGCCAATATTAATAATAGCCAAAAATATTGGTCGTATGTTAGTATTTCAGTTCCCCGAATGGGAGCTGGATTGGGAAAACTTGAGTAACGAAACGCATATCAAATGCAACTTTGATGGTTATGAATTGTCAGACTCAGACCTACCTGATGACTGGTTGAAAGATTATATAAAAGAGGGGATTCAGATCAAGATTTTAAATCCTTTTCGCTTGAGACCTTGGTATGAACCTAACTACCGACTTATTGATACTCAACCTGAATTAATTCAAAGCAATATGAGTTTCTTAACCATGTTCGGAACAGAAATTGACGCACCTTTCGGAAATCCAACAAAAGTGCCTTCTTTTTGGAAACCTATTGTCCAATTGATTTGGAATTCTATTGAATTAAAGATAAAATTTGTTAACAAATGGATAAAATTCGTTATCCAATGGATAAAACCATGGATAAAACAATGTATGAAAACCATTGCCCAATGGATTAAAACCATTGCCCAATGCATTAAAACCATTGCCCAATGCATTAAAACCATTGCCCAATGCATTAAGCAAGGGGTGAAACCATTAACATCACCGATTAACTCATTTCTAGAAAAACTAAAGACGAAAAAACTAGAGACGAAATATCGAACAGATACTGGAAGTACAGAAAATATTCAAAGGAATAAGAAGATTCCTGTACTAATTCGGACTAAACCTACGCCTAATGTGAAATTTTCTATAGAGGTGGAAGTGGAACAGGATACATTGGATCCATTTATAATCGAACCAAATGCAGATCTGGAAGATACAGAATATCCATATGATTGGGATTGGGAAACCATAATGATTCATCGGATCAAACAGATGAAGAGAGAGTATCTGTTTCACTTAGATATTCGCAACAGAATGGAAGCGGATTTCAAAAAGAAAATGGATCAACCTTCTCCTGACATAGGATCCAGATTTAGAAAGGAATTGACTCGAATCAAAATTTGGCTTTTTCTTTTCCGAAAAAAAAGCGTTCGATTTTTCATTAAGAAATTGCCCTATTTTAGGAAGGTGTTTATTCTTACAATGAAATTAAGACTTATTGATCTCCACCTAAGTGTTATTAATCTTATCGAGTCAAATTCACTCTTTTTAATTAAATTAAAAAGTAAATTAATTGAATTAAGGAGTAAATTAATTGAATTAAGGAGTAAATTAATTGAATTAAGGAGTAAATTAATTGAATTAAGGAGTAAATTAATTGAATTAAGGAGTAAATTAATAAAGAATATTGCAGCAATGATGCAAATATTCATAAATAGAATTAGCAAACCAATTACCAACGAAAAGCAAGATTCAAAAAGGAAAATTACCCAAGCATATGTATTTCATAATATATGGCAACAAATAAGGACCATGAAGGGGTTTTATGCGAAGGATTTACTCCAATCCAGAACATCATCTCCTTTAATCAAAAAGGATATCAAAGAATTTTTAGATGTACAAGGAATATTGGATTCTAAAGAGCCTCAAGATTTGAGGGTAAAAGATTGGAAACAATGGTTAAAATGGTGTTCTAGGTACATAATAGTGCCACAGAAAAGTGGTAACCGATTTGGATTGAGTCAATTAAAGTCTTTTTTGGGAGAAAAAAGATTTCAGTCTATTGTGGAACGACTCAAGAAAAGGATCAAAAGTCACAGATATAATCTTTTAGCCTATAGTTATTTGGATTATCTGAAGGAGGATACTCATGGGCCTGCCGTACAATATATACAAGAACCAAATCATCAAGCTATTGCCAATTTTAAAAGAATCGGGAAGAATTCCGATTACTGGACAACTAAGAAGAATTCCGATTACTCGACAACTAAGAAGAATTCCGATTACTCGACAACTAAGAAGAATTCCGATTACAAATGTCAATTTTGGCTTTTCCCAAAAATTATAAAAAAAAGAAAAATGGGAAAAAAACTTCATGACCTTTTTCCTCCGGAAATAATTAGAAAATATCTTGGCAAGATAATTGAATTTGAAGAGTTTAAAATACCAGAGGACTTTGATATTGATGCTTATGTGATGGAACTGATAAAAAAAAGCGAAGAAGAAAAACAAAAAAGAAAGGAGGAAAAACAAAGACTTAAGCTAGAACTGGAAGAGAAAAAGAAAGCTCTAGCAAATAGAAAAGACGAGATACGGAAAAAACTGCAAGCGGCAAAGACTCCAGAAGAAGTGAAAAAAATTAAAGAGGGATTAAAGAGAGAGCGTGAAAAAAGGAAAAAGAAAAAGATAGAGGAAAAACGAGCTTTGCTAAGGAAACAACGGAATGAGTATTTAGCTGAAAAAAAAAAAAGACAGGCTGCTCGACGGGCTCATCGAGCTAAAGAAAACAAAGCTCGACGAGATCAAAACTTTAAAAATGTAAGACATACAGATTTTCTAGTTCGAGACTTCTGTGATCTTTATCACAACAAAGTAGACCGTGAGGACCAAGATGAATATCGAATAGATTTAAAAAACAAGATTTTAAAACAAGATACTGAAAGAGAAAACCAAGGGACCGAAAATAGCTGGGATCACGTGAAATTTCGATTGGATAATGAAGACGTAAATAAAGAAAAGAAAGAAAAGAAACAAATGAAAAAAATAATAAAGGCGGAAAGAAAAAAACGAAAGGAGGAAAGAAAAAAACAAAAGCAAAAAGAAAAACAAACAAACAAAATAATAAAGGGGAAAAGAAAAAAACGAAAGGAAATGGAAAAACTAAGAAAGGAGAGAATAAAAAGACAAAAGACACAAAGTTTTTTGTCTTTCCTCCTTAATTACAAAATAGAAAGTGGAAACATTTATAAGAATCAAACGAAAAAAATTTATCAGAATCAAAAAGAAACTAAGAAAGAGAATCAAACTAAGAGAGAGAATCAAACTAAGAAAGAGAATCAAACTAAGAAAGAGAATCAAACTAAGAAAGAAACTAAAAAAGAAACTAAGAGAATAGGAAAGAAAAACAATAAGAAAGAAACTAAGAAAGGAGAGAAGAAAGGAGAGAAGAAAGGAGAGAAGAAAGGAAAGAAAGAAACTAAGAAAGGAGAGAAGAAAGGAAAGAAAGAAACTAAGAAAGGAGAGAAGAAAGGAAAGAAGAAAGGAAAGAAAGAAACTAAGAAAGGAGAGAAGAAAGGAGAGAAGAAAGGAAAGAAAGAAACTAAGAAAGGAGAGAAGAAAGAAACTAAGAAAATAGGAAAGAAAGAAACTAAGAAAATAGGAAAAAAAGAAACTAAGAAAATAGGAAAGAAAGAAACTAAGAAAGAAACTAAGAAAGGAGGAAAGAAAGAAACTAATAAAGGAAGAAAGAAAGAAACTAAGAAAGGAAGAAAGAAAGAAACTAAGAAAGAAACTAAGAAAGGAGAGAAGAAAGAAACTAAGAAAGAAACTAAGAAAGGAGGAAAGAAAGAAACTAATAAAGGAGAAAAGACAAAGAAAGATAAATTACAAAAAATAGAAGAAATAAAAAATAAAGAAAAAGAAAAATTAGCAACAGAAAAACGAAAACAAAAAGCCGCGAAAAAATTGGCGCATCGAGAAATGGTGGCAAATGAGTTTCATTGGCACCTCAAGTACAAACTCCATAAGTTGGAGTTAGCTCCCTGGTTTTCCAAGAACAGAAATTCTTTTCGTTTACTAGACCAGAAGAAATTTGGCACTACGCCTCTAATGCCAACCCTGGCACCGATATTGGCAAAGGGAGACATTGACTTAAATTTATTGGAGCTTCTAGTATATATGAGAAGTATTTTCGGGAGGGAGAGTCGTGAAGTGTATTTCGATGGTAGGAATAGTCCATTTTTAAATATTTTTGCGGATCGAATCAAACTGTCTACGCCACTTGTACCGGGGTACTTTAATGACCGATTCCTGATATATAAAATCGCAAGTTGTTTATTGAAATTAAAAAAGAAAGAGATTGATGTAACTATTTTTGATAGATCTGTGCGACGCGGAAAAATAAAAACTAGAGAGTATGAAAATGAAAAACTTTCAAGTTCCCTCATTTTCGAACATATTTTAATTCCAAGACGTCGTAGAGAATTTCGAATTTTGAATCGTTTGAATCTAGAAAACGAAAACAATTTAGGTGAAAATACAGGACTTTACAATAGTAAAGACATACAGAATGACGAAGGACTCATGGAAAAAGATGAACATCTTATCATAGATGCAAGACAAAAGATAAGACGTTTTCTTTGGCCTCGTTATCGATTAGAAGATCTTATTTGCATGAATAGATATTGGTGGAATACAAATGATGGGAGTCGATCTGCTATGTTGAGGGTACGTATGTACCCCAAAATAGATCATTGGGACCATATTAAAAATAATTTGTCTGAAATAAAACTCTCAATGAAAAAGATTATTCAAGATTTGTTGAATCATACCAAAAGTTTCTTGGGTTCTTGTAATCCCAGGAAACTTTGGTCTTTTTTTTTACAGAATAAAAACGCGAACTCTTGTTGTAATTCGGACTTTCCTTTGTCCGAACGTCCTTTTGGACGTATCAGGAATCCAAATATTAGAAAATTGAAAAATATGTTAAACTCCCTTTTTAACAAACTTTTCGATTTTCTTAGATTCTTGAATTTACTCCTTGTCAAACTTGATAGGTTTGTAACAAGGAGTAAATGGGGAGTTAGAGCCTATAAGACTAGGTCTTTTTTAAATAAGGCTAGGTCTTCCGGCCTAAAAGCTTGGGTCCATTTTAAGAGACTTTGGTGTTCCGTAAAGGAACATTGGGAGAAATTTTTAGAGGAAATCACTAATTATTTAAGGAGCTTTAGTTTCCTTTTCCTTATTTATTTAAGGAGGTTTAGTTTCCTTTTCCCTATTTATTTAAGGAGGTTTAGGAAACTTTTCTTTATTTATTTAAGGAGCTTTAGTTTCCTTTTCCTTATTTATTTAAGGAGGTTTAGGAAACTTTTCTTTATTTATTTAAGGAGGTTTATGAAACTTTTACTTCATTATTTAAGGAGGTTTATGAAAAAGTAATATTGGAGGGAAGACAAATTAAATTCCTGAAGGATATCCAAAAGTTGAAATATAAGGCCCCTAAAATATTAGATGATAAGAAAAAACCCTCGGATGATAAGAATAGGCCCTCCAAATATGGCCAGCTGTTATGTTAACGAGGCTTTAAATCTTCATTTAAGTATGTTTCTACGGGAAGAGAGAGATAATCCATCTCCCGTAGAAACCTTCGGAACGAATCAGAATATATAGACCATAATTGAAAATAAATGGATCTCATTCTTTTTTCTTACTATAAATTAAATAAATCACATTTGAATTCGGAAAATTTTTTTATGATCAAGAATTTGTCCGTTCGTCCCTCTTTGGTTACTAAAAAACAGAGAGGATCTATTGAATATCAAGTATGTTATTTAACCAGTCGAATTAAAAGGCTTACTGAGCATTTAGACCTGCATAGGAGGGACTATTCGTCCCAAAGAGGTTTGTGTAAAATTGTGGGTAAACGTAGGCAACTTCTGATTTATCTGTTCACGAGAGATAGAGTTCGTTACGATAATTTAATCAATCAATTAAATATTCGTGGGCCACGTTAATTTTGAACAAAGTTTTCAGATCCAATTACGGTTTATTAAATTCCGGATCCTAATGAGTTCATAAAAAAACTGGAGAAGAGTTATAATTATGGTTACTACGGATAAAAACCCCATGATGTTAAGTATGGGTCCTCATCATCCATCAATGCATGGTGTTCTTCGACTTATTGTTACTCTAGATGGTGAAGATGTTATTGACTGTGAACCTATATTAGGTTATTTACATCGAGGGATGGAAAAAATTGCTGAAAACCGAACAATTGTCCAATATCTCCCCTATGTAACACGATGGGATTATTTAGCTACTATGTTCACAGAGGCGATAACGGTTAATGCGCCAGAAAGATTGGAAAATATTCAAGTACCTAAAAGGGCTAGCTATATAAGAGTGATTATGCTAGAGTTGAGTCGTATAGCTTCTCATTTGTTATGGCTTGGACCTTTTATGGCTGATATTGGTGCGCAAACTCCTTTCTTTTATATTTTAAGAGAGAGGGAAATGATATATGATTTATTTGAAGCTGCCACGGGCATGCGAATGATGCATAATTATTTCCGTATTGGAGGAGTAGCTGTGGATTTACCCTACGGTTGGATAGATAAATGCTTAGATTTTTGCTATTACTTCTTCCCAAAAGTGACAGAATACGAAAGGCTTATTACACGCAATCCTATCTTTTTGAAACGAGTTGAGGGAGTAGGCATTATTGCTAGAGAAGAAGCAATAGATTGGAGTTTATCAGGACCCATGCTGCGAGCTTCCGGAATCCAATGGGATCTTCGTAAAGTTGATCATTATGAATGTTACGATGAATTAGATTGGGAAATCCAATGGCAAAAAGAAGGAGATTCTTTAGCTCGTTATTTGATTCGAATCGGGGAAATGAAAGAATCTATAAAAATAATTAGACAGGCCCTAGAAGTAATTCCGGGAGGGCCCTATGAGAATTTAGAGATCCGACGTCTCAATAAGGGAAAAGATTCGCAATGGAACAATTTTGAATCTCGATTTATTAGTAAAAAACCTTCCCCTACGTTTGAGTTATCAAAACAAGAACATTATGTTAGAGTAGAAGCTCCCAAAGGAGAATTAGGAATTTTTTTAATAGGAGATGATAATATTTTTCCCTGGAGATGGAAAATCCGACCACCTGGTCTCATTAATTTGCAGATTCTTCCTCAACTGGTTAAAAATATGAAATTGGCCGATATCATGACCATTTTGGGTAGTATAGATATCATTATGGGAGAGGTTGACCGTTAAAATGGCGATTAATATAGCGGATCTCGAAGAACAAGCTATCAATTTATTTTCTCGATTGGGATTTCCAAAAGAGATATCTAGTCTTATATCAATTCTAATTGACATAATTACTCTTCTATTCGGAATTACGACAGGATTATTAGTTATTGTATGGCTCGAAAGAAAAATATCTGCGGGAATACAACAACGTATTGGACCTGAATACGCCGGTCCTTTGGGAATTATTCAAGCTTTGACGGATGGGATCAAACTACTTATAAAAGAGGATATACCCCCATCTAGGGGGGATATTTGGTTATTTAGTATTGGACCAGCGGTAGTGGTCATACCTATTTTTTCAGGTTATTTAGTAATTCCCTTTGGCCGCCACATTGTTCTACTTGATCTTAGTATAGGTGTTTTTTTTTGGATCGCCATTTCAAGTATTGCTCCCCTTGGACTTCTTATAGCAGGATATGGATCAAATAATAAATATTCTTTTTCAGGTGGTCTCCGAGCTGCTGCTCAATCTATTAGTTACGAAATTCCTTTAGCTTTATGTGTGTTATCTATATCTCTACGTGTGATCCGTTGGAATATGAGATATATCTTTCCCTCTTTTTAGGATAGGATAAAAAGGGAAAAAAGTGAATGGGATGAGTATTGATTCTTCATTCCGATCAAAAAACTAGATGGTCATATGGGTGAGATCAAACAGTTTGCAAATCTGCAGTAAGATGATTGAGTCCCATCCCCCATGTACAAGAGTGAAAGCATGCACAATCAATGAAACCCAGTTCATATATTAGTCATTGGGGCCCAGCAGCGGGGAGGCAAAGGAAAAAGTATGAAGTTAATATCATACATACCGAAAATGAAACAAAGGTAGGTGGTGAGAAACACCAAGATATAAAAAAGATTAGTAAAAGATGTTTCCATAGAAATGGGATGACAATAAGGACTTGGCATTGGTAGGGATGATCAAGTAGTACTTCCTCAGAACCCCGATCTAGAATATGTTTCTATCTACTAGAAAAGAATGGCTATCCAGAACGAAGTAATCCTTTACACAGTTTTCCTCTCTCTCACAAAAAAATAGTGAAGGTTAAGATAGGTTCAAAAGCTCCCATTATTGTAGCAGACAGAATCTCATTGGTCTAATTTATAATATGAATATTCTGATGCTTTTTTTCTTTTGGTATTGTGTTTTTTTATTCCTCAATGGCCATTGAGAAGCCGTATGAAGCGAAAGTTTCACGTACGGTTTTGGAATAGAGATAAGAACAGTTATGTTTCTATCGACTATAATTATCCAACAGTTCAAGTACAATTGATATAGTTGAAGCACAGTGCAGATATGGTTTTTTAGGATGGAATTTGTGGCGTCAACCTATAGGGTTTCTAGCTTTTTTCATCTCGTCTCTAGCAGAATGTGAGAGATTGCCCTTTGATCTACCAGAAGCAGAAGAAGAATTGGTAGCGGGTTATCAAACTGAATATTCGGGTATCAAATTTGGTTTATTCTACGTCGCTTCTTACCTAAATCTATTAGCTTCTTCATTCTTTGTAACAGTTCTTTACTTGGGCGGATGGAACTTATCAATTCCATTCATATCCATTTTGGAACATTTTGAATGCGATTCTATTTCTGTAATTAGCGAGGTCTTTAATATAACGATCAGGATCTTAATTCTATTAGCTAAAGCTTATCTTTTCTTATTTATTTCTATCACGGCAAGGTGGACCTTGCCTAGGATAAGAATGGACCAATTATTGGATCTTGGTTGGAAATTTCTTTTACCTATTGCTTTGGGTAATCTATTACTAACAGCTTCTTTCCAACTTATTCTATTGTGACCAACTCTCTCTTCGTGAAGAGGTTCTGCATTCTGCAATAAATTCAAATTTGATAGATCAAATCTATGAAGAGAAAGAATTTTATTATGAATGATTATTCAAGGATATTTGCCACATGTTCTCCACGGTGACTGGGTTTATGAATTATAGTGAACAAGCAATACAGGCTGCGAGATACATTGGTCAAGGTTTTATGATTACCTTATATCACATGAATCGTTTACCTATTACCATTCAATATCCCTATGAAAAATTGATCCCATCAGAACGATTTCGTGGACGGATCCACTTTGAATTTGATAAATGTATTGCTTGTGAAGTATGCGTTCGTGTATGCCCGATTAATCTACCCGTTGTGGATTGGAAAGTCGGAATAGATATTGGGAAAAAACGATTGCAAAGTTATAGTATTGATTTTGGAATTTGTATCTTTTGTGGGAATTGTGTCGAATATTGTCCCACAAATTGTCTGGCGATGACTGAAGAATATGAACTTTCGACCTATGATCGTCATGAATTAAATTATGATCATATTGCTTTAGGACGTTTACCAATATCGGTTATTGAGGATTTAACAATTCGAACAGTTCCGAGTTCTTAATAACTTATTATGTTATGTCTGAAGATAAATTATTAGAATATCCAATAAGGTCATTTTTTTTTAGTGAATGGGATGGAATAATATTGGAACTTATCGTGAACATAATGAATCGACCTGAACAGATATATGATATTATTTTGGCTCCTATAACACTAAGTCTCATATTAGGAGGTCTAGGAGTAGTATTACTTACTAATATAATCTATTCTGCCCTTTCATTGGGGCTAGTTCTTATTTGTATATCCCTATTATATATTATATTGAACGCAGATTTCGTAGCTGTTGCACAAATTCTGATCTACATAGGAGCTGTTAATATTTTGATAATATTCGCCGTAATGTTGATGAATAACCCGAAATATCCCAATTCAGCCCCCCCCTGGACTGTCGGAGATAGCATAACTTCAATAGTTTGTACGAGTCTTTTTTGTTCATTAATTACTATTATCCTGAACATATCATGGTTCGGAATATCTCTGACTCAAAAATCAGATCAAATTTTGGAACGAGATCTAACAAACAATATTCAACGTATTGGGACTCATTTATCCACTGATTTTTTCCTTCCATTCGAACTTATTTCTATAATTCTTCTAGTTGCTCTCATAGGAGCTATTACCATAGCTCGCCGAGAAGAAACAGTTTGAAAATAAAAGTTGTAAATAAAAGCTCTCGTGCGTATTAGTAGCATAGATATAATCTTTGATCTTTTAGATTGCGTAATAACCATTTCATTCTTTAGATAATTGAACAATTATCAACTTAATAGAACTTTTGTTTGTATCTAAAATTGAGGTATGAGGAGTTTCTCTATTATGCTCGAATATGCACTTATTTTAGGTGCTTATTTATTATCTATCGGTATTTATGGACTAGTAACAAGTCGGAACATGGTTAGAGCACTTATGTGTCTTGAGCTAATACTGAATGCGGTTAATTTAAATCTAGTAACATTCTCAGATTTTTTTGATAGCAGGCAAGTAAAGGGGAAGATTTTATCGATCTTTGTTACAGCTATTGCAGCTGCTGAAGCAGCTATTGGATTAGCTATTATTCTGGCAATATATCGTAACAGAAAATCAACTCGTATCGATCAATTTAATTTGTCAAAATGGTAATATCTACATATTCTAAATCTGTATATTTATTTCTATTCTAAATTAGATAATAGGTCTGTTTCTCTAAAAATAAATCTAGATCTATTTTATCGATCTATCTTTATTTTAGAAAGAGCGATATAGTATTACGATCAAGCAATAACATGATTCATATTTACCTCATTATCCAAATGGTCTCTCTAACACGATTAGACCAAAGTCCGGAAAGATGAAAGTTAGACAAATCTTTATCTTTATTAAACAGATAGAACCCGGATCTATCCATATATCACTGATAATACAATCATTGATTTGCTTTATATTAATAATATATCATTATTGGTCATATATTATATAATCTTATACAGTTAAAAACTTTTTACATATTAAAAATGGAGTTCATAGATCCAATGGCACATTCAGTAAAAATTTATGATACATGTATTGGTTGTACCCAGTGTGTACGAGCATGCCCCACAGATGTATTAGAAATGATACCTTGGGAAGGATGTAAAGCTAAGCAAATTGCTTCTGCTCCAAGAACAGAAGATTGCGCAGGTTGTAAGAGGTGTGAATCTGCTTGTCCAACGGATTTCTTAAGTGTACGTGTTTATTTATGGCATGAAACAACTCGCAGTATGGGTCTAGCTTACTGACCCATAAGCACAATAAAAATAGTTAGATCAATCCCATACATATTTTTCATTCTCCTTTTTCTATTTCACTGATCAAAACCCATACTCGAACCATTAAGCATGGGTTTTGATATCGAAAATCTCTTTTCTTTCCATTATGAGTAATTTACCTTGGTTAACAATAATTGTCATTTTGCCCATATCTGCGGGGTTATTAATTCCATTATTTCCCCATAGAGGGAATAAGATGATTCGATGGTATACTCTAGGTATTTGTTTATTAGATCTCCTTTTAATGACCTATACATTCCGTTATCATTATAATTTTTCTAATTCATTAATCCAATTGGAAGAGGATTATAATTGGATAAATCTTATTAATCTTCATTGGAAACTGGGAATTGACGGATTTTCCATTGGACTTATTTCATTGACGGGATTTGTAACTACTTTAGCTACTTTAGCTGCTTGGCCAGTTACTCGAAATCCGCGATTGTTGCATTTCTTGATGTTGGCAATGTACAGTGGCCAATTAGGATTATTTGCTTCTCGAGATATTCTACTTTTCTTTCTCATGTGGGAGTTGGAACTAATTCCCGTTTACCTACTTTTATCCATGTGGGGGGGAAAAAGACGTCTATATTCGGCCACAAAATTTATTTTGTATACGGCGGGTGGTTCCATTTTTATCTTAATGGGAGCTTTAAGTATGGGTCTCTATGGATCTCATGGACCAACATTCGATTTCGAAATACTAGCTAAAAAATGTTATCCCATAACACTTGAAATAGTACTCTATTTTGGGTTTTTGATCACTTATGCCATAAAATTGCCAATCTTACCTTTACATACCTGGTTACCAGATACTCATGGGGAAGCACATTATAGTACATGTATGCTTTTGGCCGGAGTTCTATTGAAAATGGGAGGATATGGGTTGATCCGAATTAATATGGAATTGCTACCTCATGCTCATTCTTTGTTTTCACCATGGTTGATAATAATCGGAGCGGTGCAAATTATCTATGCAGCTCTAACTTCTATGGGTCAACGAAATTTGAAAAGGAGGATAGCCTATTCATCAATATCTCATATGGGTTTTGTAATTATAGGAATTGGTTCCATGACAGATACAGGTCTCAATGGAGCCATTTTGCAAATGATTTCTCATGGATTAATTGGTGCTGCACTTTTTTTCTTGGCAGGAACAAGTTATGATAGGATATGTACTCTTTTCCTTGACGAAATGGGAGGAATCGCTATACCAATACCTAAAATCTTTACTATGTTCACTAGCCTTTCAATGGCTTCTTTTGCATTGCCAGGAATGAGTGGTTTCGTAGCAGAATCTATTGTATTTTTGGGAATAATTACTAGTCATAAATATTCTTTGACCTTTCGAATCATTATTACTGTAATAGCGGCAATTGGAGTGATATTAACTCCCATCTATTTATTATCTATGTTACGTCGAATGTTCTATGGATATAAGGTTTTGAATGTCCCAAATCCTTATTTTAAGGATTCAGGACCACGCGAAATTTTTATTTTGATCTGTCTCTTTCTACCAATCATAGGTATTGGTCTTTACCCCGATCTAGTTCTATTTCTGTACAATGATAAGGTAGAAGCTATTTCTTCTCAATTTTTCTATTAATCGTAATAATTTTTTTTTGTTACCTTCCAGATAGAATAGATTGCCAGCTATCTAATAGGCCTACTCTTTTCTTTATGAAATATTCATATAAAAAAAGATAATTGATCTCTAGTTCGAGTTATTTCAAGTAGTGATTTTATACGATTCTGTAATCACCCTTTGAAATAACTTGGACAAACTACCTATTGATCTTACTTATCAATAACATAAGTGACTGTATTGAATCTATCTTATGCCTTATGCAAGCAAATTAATCGTTATAAATGAATCAACCATCCATAGCTATGTAAACCTATTCCTAATAGATCAACCCCCAAATAACAGATCCAAACTAGAAAAAATCCTAGAGAAGCCACAATTGCCGGTTTCTCACCTTGCCAACCCCTGTTGATTCTAGTATGTAGATAAATTGCAAATATGGTCCAAGTAATTAATGCCCAAGTCTCTTTTGGATCCCAGCTCCAATAAGATCCCCATGCTTCATTGGCCCATACTGCCCCAGAAAGAATACCTATAGTTAAAAAAGAAAATCCTAAACCAATGCCACGATAACTCCAATTATCTAATTGGTGAGTCAATTTCGACTTACGATAATTCGCAAATCGAAAGCAAAAACTATCTTTCAAATCCTTTTTTTCTTGGTCGTGTGAATACCCATTTTTATTGGGAGATCGTAAACAAGAATTGTCCGCACTCAAAATAATCTTTCGATTTATTTGAGACGTAATAACTAAAAAAGCTATTGATGATAGGGATCCACATAAAAGAGTTGCATAGCTGAGCAATATCATACTTACATGCATCATTAACCAATGAGATTGTAAAGCGGGTACTAACATTGCAGATTGCTGCATTTTATCTGGAAGACCTAAAGTAGCAAAACCATGAGTTAACATGGCACTTGGCGCGGTGATTGCACCTAACCACCAAGCATCCTGGCCTCGTACTTCTATAACTATATGAATCATGGAAGAACTCCATGAAAGGAACATGAATGACTCATACAAATTACTTAACGGCAAATGTCCCGAATAAAGCGAACGATTAACTAATACTCCTGTTATACAAATAAACGTCACTATCATGCCCTTTCCTCCCGAACAACTTAGTTCTTCACTTGGATAAATTAAGGTTCCCCAATAAATGAGAGTGACAACAAAAGTCAGAGAAAAAGAGACATGAGCTGATATATGTTCTAGAGTTATGAATATCATAATAAACCCATCTCTTAATTTGATTTTGAATAGGATCGATGAAAGAAAGATAAAATCGATTGATATGTCATCAATCATATCAACATAGATCGAATAGTGGTACTATCTAAAATTAATATAGATAATTCATAAGAATGCCGCCACTCGGATTCGAACCGAGATGCTCTAGCACTGCTTCCTAAGAGCAGCGTGTCTACCAATTTCACCATGGCGGCTTGGTATTGTCTAGTAACTATATTAGACTATTTTTCCGAGATTGTCAATGGAAATATGTATATAAAATTGTTATCAGCAATGTCCGAATATCAGTTCGGACATTGAATATTAAATGTGATGTTAGTCGTTATAACGGAGCATGGCGCAGTTTGGTAGCGTGCCATCTTGGGGTGATGGAGGTCGCGGGTTCAAATCCTGTTGCTCCGAAACGAACGGCAAACAAGATCGTCTTGATTTAATACGTTCTGCCATTGAACAATATATATATATAAAATAACTAAAAAAAAAGAAAGGAGAAGGAAGGGTTTTATATCATTACTTTCCCATCGTAATGATTCATTCAAAAAATAAAAATATTGGCATAGATAAAATAAAGAAACTAGGATGAATGTAATTCATATATCTTTATTTTTTTTCTTCGATCAATTGTCTTCGCAATTAGACCTTAGAGATTGCGATGTTAATAGGGAGGTAGACATCCCTATAATTTTATTTATAAGATCGAAAAAATATCACAGACTAATTAATCTCTTTAAATACCTACCTGATGATTCATTCCATAGCTTATTTGTTTATTACAAAACACTACGTTTCGATTGAGTTTATTTTCGGCATAGATAGAATCAAATTTTTACATAATAGAGCTACCAGCAACATGTAATGGCGGAGTTGATCCGGGATTCTTAAAACAGAATGATGCACTTTTTTCCTTTCCCACTGGAAAAGGAAAAAAGGGATGGAGGAATGGTTGATAAACCCCTCCCCCATCTTCAAAATTGGTCGGATAGAATGGCTGTAGTGGAACTAATTTATGACCGTGTCCCTTTTGCTCAACCACTATCTCTACCTCAAGGTTCCATCGCTGTTCTCCAGAGTCTTAGAGGGTGTAGTATATTTGCTGGTGTTACATACCCTACAATTCATTGACGGATCTATATTTTATTTGGATGAGTCATAGGATTTATCCTTTGGAAAAACCCCTGGCTGATCTTGATCTAAAAAACCAAAGCTTATCATCATAGTTAGCTAAATAAACGACTTTTGCTGCGGACCGATATGCTTTTTCCTTCCAAACATTGCTACGAATTTTTTTTTTCGATTTAGAGGTACGCTTCTTTGGAACTGCCATAATGAATAATAGTTTCAATTAAATTCATTTATCTAGTTCGATGTGAAGGACATGTATGTACTTATCAATAACGATATAGTTTTTTATGAAGGAAAAAAACTTTAATAAAGATCCAACTCCCTCAATTATTATAAATTAATATTAAATTTATAAATTAATTATAATTTATAATAATGACTCAACCTCTTTTGGTAAATCTGTTCCCACCCCACCCATTTGCCCAAAATGGGTGGAATCTATTACAAATCAACAAATCAAATAAAAATTGAACAATGTATTTATTGTTAATTGTATTTGCGCCTTGTTGTTATTAATAGAACGCATCTTAGTAAATGATCATTTCATCTTTGAAATAGTTATAATATAATATTATTATATTTACTTAACTCTCGCATTTTTTAATTTTTAAACGGAGATGTCTCGGATTAGTAGTAGGAGATCGACACAAATCAATAATACTTAGTTACTTAATCCATTTTTTTAATTAATGATCATAATTATGATGCGGAGTGACGGATAAAAAAAAAGCTAGTTGTTTCTATAAACTCGGAATTGTTAACTTTTCGTTTCAATTCTTACGTATACTACTCATTAATTTTTAGTGGATGGAAAGCAACTATGTAATTTTAACAGATTCAATTTCCTAGGAAATTGAAAATAAAAATATCCAGTCTCCCCAATTGGTTTAATTCTTGTTAAGCTCCATTACTACTATTCATATACAGTATAATTAATTTTATTAAAAAACTTTATCTTTGGTTAATAAAACTAGATTATATTGAATCATTCATAAAATAAAAACGTGCGTGTACACAACTATTGAGTACCTAGACTGAAAACTAGGAACTAGAGTTCCTTCTTGCTCATCTGACAAATATTTGATTAGTATCAGTATTGACCGGTTCAAATCTGGTATTTGCAGAAAAAAAAGATCAAAAAAGGTCAAAGGAATATTAAATCGATGGGATCCCATCCGATATTTTATCGTTCTTCTTGGTTTGTGACCTATTCTTTTTTTTTTATTCTCTCTAGGATCTAGTGGATTGTAAACCAAGAATGTAGAATATAAAATATAATAATGATTTGATCTTCATATGGAATTTCTATATAAATATGCTTGGATCGTGCCTTTCCTTCCGTTTTCAGCTTCTGTACCAATCGTATTAGGATCTTTATTTTTTCCGGGGGCAACTAAGAGTCTTCGCCGTACATGGGCTCTTATTAGCATTTTTCTGCTAAGCGTAGCTATGTTTCTTTCTTTCAATCTGTTCTTGCAACAAATTACCGGTGGTCCCATCCATCGATATTTTTGGTCCTGGATCATCAACAAGAAGTTTTCGCTAGAGTTGGGCTATTTAATTGATCCACTTACTTCTATTATGTTAGTTTTAGTTACAACAGTTGGAACCATGGTTATGATCTACAGTGATAATTATATGTCACATGATAAAGCGTATGCGAGGTTTTTTGGTTATCTCAATTTTTTCAATGCTTCTATGCTAGGACTAGTTATTAGTCCTAATTTACTACAAATATATATTTTTTGGGAATTAGTGGGAATGTGTTCCTATTTATTGATAGGTTTCTGGTTTATGCGACCCAGTGCGGCTAATGCTTGTCAAAAAGCATTTATAACTAACCGTGTGGGGGATTTTGGACTCTTATTAGGAATCCTAGGTTTTTATTGGGTCACGGGTAGTTTCGAATTTCAATATTTGTCCGAAAAATTGAACGAATTTATTGCCGTTGATGGAGTTGGTTCATTCTTTGTTACTTCGTGTATTTTTCTCTTATTTTTAGGCCCAGTAGCCAAATCTGCACAATTCCCACTTCATGTATGGTTACCTGATGCTATGGAAGGACCTACTCCTATTTCAGCTCTTATACATGCCGCCACTATGGTAGCAGCAGGCATTTTTCTTGTAGCTCGAGTGTTTCCTCTTTTCAGAGCTCTACCTTCAATAATGAATCTTATCTCTTGGATAGGTGGAATAACAGCTCTATTGGGAGCTACTATGGCTCTCGCTCAAAAAGATCTTAAAAGAGGCTTGGCTTATTCCACTATGTCTCAATTAGGTTATATGATGTTAGCTCTAGGTATAGATTCCTATCAAATCGCCCTGTTTCATTTGATTACACATGCTTATTCTAAGGCATTATTGTTCTTAGGATCTGGATCAGTGATCCATTCCATGGAACCCATTGTTGGATATTGTCCCGGTAAAAGTCAGAATATGGCTCTTATGGGTGGTTTGAGGAAATATATGCCAATTACAGGAATTACTTTTTTTTGGGGGACACTTTCTCTTTCCGGTATTCCACCTTTTGCTTGTTTTTGGTCCAAAGACCAAATTGTTGGTAATAGTAAGTTATATTCACCCATTTTCGGGTGGATAACTTGGTTCACAGCAGGATTAACTGCCTTTTATATGTTTCGTATGTATTTACTTACTTTTGAAGGGGACTTCCGTATAAATTTAGTTAATTCATATAACAACCATATTATATTATATTCGACTTCTATGTGGGGAGAGGAGGAGTCCAGGACATTCAGTAAAGCGAGAGTGGATTCCATGTCGAATCAAATTACAGGAAGGAATAATTCCTTCTCCAAACAAGCATTTCAAATTTCGAATAAAATAGAAGGATTTTTCAAAAAGAAAAAGAACAGGGGTTTGGTTGTCACTTATCCTTTGTTCTATAAAGAATCTTTTGTATACCCGAAAGAATCGAGTAAGGCAATGCTATTGCCTTTAGTTGTATTGGGAATATTTACTCTGTTTGTTGGATTGATAGGAGTTCCTTTTTTTCGAGGCAGAATGAGTTATGAGATATTATCTCAATGGTTTACTTCATCGATGAACCATTTTGATGAGAACCATCCGGACAATTGGTCCGAATCTTTCACAGATGCAATTCCCTCAGTTGGTATAGCATTTCCCGGTATATTGATGGCCTATTTTCTATATAGACCTGTTCACTTCTTATCACAGGATGTACATTATGGAACAAATTCTAAGATTAGGATTATCTCGGACCAATCAATTAATGTTATATATAATTGGTCATATCATCGAGCTTATATAGATAGATATTATGACAGAATCTTGACTAGAGGTGTACGAAAATTAGCTGAAACAAGTTATTCATTTGATCAATGGGCAATTGATGGAATCCCAAATGGAGTAGCTATTTTAGCTCTTTTTGTAGGAGAGGGAATGAGATATCTAGGAGGGGGACGTATATCTTCCTATATATTTGTGTCTTTATTCTGTATATTAATATCTATATTAATAGTTTTAATAACGAATATTTCCATTCCATCCATATAAATAAAGGAGATAAATTGATCCATTATCAGATTTATCATTTTGTGTCCATAAATTCTATCCTTTTTAGAATTGTTCCCTGGATTAATCCATTATTTAAGATAATCGGTATTGTAAATTAATATGAAGTGAATTCATAAATTCATTTAATATGAAAAAGATATAGAGAGAGAAAGGTTATAAAAATATTGAAATGCTGAAAAAGAAAAGACAAATAGTGATTGATATGGCGAAGGTACGATCTCAGATTATTAGATCCATTCTCACACTTTGCCATTTTCCACTACTTCATCTACCAAAATCACCGGACAGATCGAATAAGATTTTGCATATCCTATCAACTAGCCTATGATCGGCTGTATGTTTTACAGAAGGTAAAGAGATGAAAGAAAAGAATCAAGGACCTTCTACTGCTTAATTGAGAGCTATGCACACACAAATAGCAGTTTCAAGTGCTACTCCGCTCTGT